GGAGTGGGCCCTTCCATAGCATCAGGTAACCATACATGAAGTGGGAATTGTGCGGATTTTGCTACTGGACCTAGGAATAAGAGAAAAGCACACGAAGTAGCAAAGAATGAACCAGCTCCATCATTGGCAATGAATTCGTTTAACTTTTCGGACAAATAGTGAAATTCAAAACTACCTGTTACCCAATAAAACCCTAGGATTCCTAATAAGAGTCCAAAATCCCCTGCACGGTTTGTTATAAAGGCTTTTTGACAAGCATCAGCCGCGCTGGGTCGCGTAAACCAGAATCCTATCAATAAATAAGAGCACATTCCTACTAATTCCCAAAAGATATAGATTTGTACCAGATTGGGACTAATAACTAGCCCTAGCATGGATGCATTGAAAAAATTGAGGTAAGCAAAAAACCTCACGTATGCTTCATCATGAGACATATAATGATCACTGTAGATCAGAACCATGGTTCCAACAGTAGTAATTAATACTAACATAATGGAAGTAAGCGGGTCAATCAAATAGCCCAAGTCTAAAGAAAAATTCTTATTGATGATCCAGGGCCAAAAATATCGATAAATGGGGCCGCCGGTAATTTGCTGTAAGAACAGATTGAAAGAAAGAAGCATAGCTGTGCTTAGCATAAAAATGCTAATCAAAGCCCATATACGGCGCAGACTCTTAGTTGCTACTGGGAAAAGTAAGGATCCTAATCCTATTGCCGCAGAAGCTAAAAGCGGAAGGAAAGGCACGATCCGAGCATATTTATATAGGAATTCCATAGGAAGATCAAATAATTATTCAAGATATTTTTCTATTCCCCCCCCCTTCTTGGTTTACAATCCACTAGATCCTGAAGATAATGTTCTAAATAGTAAATAGAAGAGGTCCCGAACCAATAAGAACGATAGAATATGGATCCCATCCATTTCATACCCCTTTTACTCTTATTTCCTGCAAATACCAGATTTGCATCGATAAATAATAATAAAATATTAGCTAGATGAGCCAGAAGGAATTCTAGCCCCTAGTTTTCAGTCTAGGTACTCAGATATAGAGAGAATTGTGTACATCCAGTAACCCCTTTTTTAGAAAACACTCTCTATCATCTAGTTTTATGAACTAGAGCGATAGAGAGATTTTCTAAATTTATTATACTGAAGATGAATAGTAGTGTTTATAATGAGACTTAACAAGACCCTTTGGGGAGAATATTATGGTTATTCCATAGCCTAGGGTATTAATAGATTGAATATGCTCAAATTACATAATTGCTTTCCGCCCGAAACTGAATAATGAATATATACTCAAGAATTGAGACCAAAAGTGAAAAACCCCAAATTGATTAAACTAATCGGTTCCCCAAAAGAATAAAAATGAATCAATTACTTCATTAAAAAATGAAGTAATTCACCGGGCAGTTGTTTTTTATTAAAGTTTTTCCCTCAGAAAGAACTATATAATATGGATAGACACATAGATGTCCTTCACATCGAACTAGATAGCTGAAAAATATTGTTCATTATGGCAGTTCCAAAGAAACGTACTTCTAAATCCAGAAAAAGAATTCGTAGAAATATTTGGAAGGGAAAAGCATACCGAGCCGCAGTAAAAGCTTTTTCTTTAGCTGAATCCATCTCGACCGGCCGTTCAAACAGTTTTGCGACAGCTGAATCCATCTCGACCGGCCGTCCAAAAGGTTTTACGACAACTAAATCCATCTCGACGGGTCGTTCAAAAGGTTTTTATTACACGGCAAAGGAAGAGCCCCCTGGATCATCCAAATAAAATAGAAATCCATCAATGAATTGGATTGTGCGTAACACCAGCAAATATACTACACCCTTCAGGACCCTGAACAACGAACAGCGACGGGAAGGGAAACCTTTTTTATTTATTCAAGGTCGAGGCACTTGCAAGGGTAGTCGGACGAAAGGGACACGGTCATAAATTAGGTATAGTACAGCCGCCCTCACCGACCAATTTTTGTACATAGAAGATTTATCAACCATTCAAAAAAAAATCCTGAGAAAAGAAGAATATAAAAACTTTAGCCCTTTTCATTTTTACATGTTTGAAATCTAGCTGCTCCGATTCCATCTAGATAATTCTTATCTATATATTTTTTAATAACGAAACTGAATGGGATTATTTCTCGTCTTTCGGAGCAGCGGGATTTGAACCCACGACTTCCATCACCCCAAGATGGCACGCTACCAAACTGCGCCATGCCCCGTTATAACGACCAATATTACATTGATTCAATCAAGAGCATCAAATGGAAAACACCAAAGTATGCAAATCTATTGACAATTTGTGATATATATCCTTATAATGTTGAGTATCAACAAGCCGCCATGGTGAAATTGGTAGACACGCTGCTCTTAGGAAGCAGTGCTAGAGCATCTCGGTTCGAATCCGAGTGGCGGCATTCTGGGTATAAGATACCATGGATTACATCCCTGGCCTATAGATTAGACATACTATCATTGTTAGATTATGTCTATAGTTTCATGACAAATCAGCCGATTTGCTATTTGTCTCATCATTCCTATTCAAAATCAAATTAAGAAATGGGTTTATTATGATATTAATCACATTAGAACATATACCAGCTCATGTCTCTTTTTCCCTTATTTCTGTTGTTACTGCCATTTATTGGGTAACCTTAGTTTATCAAATTGAAGAACTAAGTAGTTCGGGGGGAAAGGGCATGATAGTTACTTTTGTTTGTATAACCGGATCCTTGGTTACTCGTTCGCTTTATTCGGGACATTTACCGTTAAGTAATTTGTATGAGTCATTCATGTTTCTTTCATGGAGTTCCTCTTTGATTCATATAGTTATAGATATATGGAGCCGGGATACTCGGTGGTTAGGTGCGATAACTGCAACAAGTGCTATGTTGACTCAAGGGTTTGCTACTTTAGGTCTTCCGGAAAAAATGCAGCAATCTGCAATGTTAGTACCCGCTTTACAATCTCATTGGTTAATGATGCATGTAAGTATGATATTGCTTAGTTATGCAACTCTTTTATGTGGATCTCTATCATCAATAGCGTATTTGATCATTACGTCTCAAATAAATCGAAAAATTGTTGTTATTACAAACAATTGCTTTTTACGGTCCTTCCTTACCAATAAAAATGGGTATTCACGCGATCAAGAAGAAAATGATTTGGAAAACACTTTTCATTTTCCATTGACGAATTCCCGTCAATATCAAATGACTTCCCAATTAGACCATTGGAGTTATCGTACCATTGGTATAGGGTTCTCTCTTCTAACCATAGGTATTCTTTCTGGAGCAGTATGGGCCAACGAAGCATGGGGATCTTATTGGAGCTGGGACCCCAAAGAAACTTGGGCATTAATTACTTGGACTATATATGCTATTTATCTACATACTAGAATAAATAGGGGTTGGCAAGGTGAGAAACCGGCAATTGTAGCTTCTCTAGGATTTTTTATAGTTTGGATCTGTTATTTGGGGGTTGATCTATTAGGAATAGGTTTACACAGCTATGGATGGCTGGTTTAGCATAAAACCATAAATGGAATAAATTCCCGCAGGGATAGAATAAATAGAATTATTAAGTTATTATTGATAACTGAGATCAATACTTAAATTGTCCAAGTTATTTCAAAAGGTGATTATAGAATCGTAGAATCACTACTTGAAATAACTTGAACTTTCTATTTAGAAAGAAAATACTCTCCATTTTTTTCTATTGAGATTTCACAAAGAAAAGAAGACAGCTAGATTTTTTAGCTAGATATCAAATCTATCCTCCGGTATATTTTTTTAGCTATTCATAGAAAGAGAAAGATCCAGAGAAAATGGCCTCTACCTTATAATTGTATAGGAATAAAGCTAGATCGGGATAAAGACCAATACCTAATATGGGTAGAAAAACACATATCAAAATAAAAATTTCGCGTGGTCCCGAATCCGTGAAATAGGGGTTCGGGACATTCAAAACCTTATATCCAAAGAACATTTGGCGTAACATAGATAACAAATAGATGGGGGTTAATATCATGCCAACTGCGGCTATTGTAATAATAATGATTCGAAAGGCTGAAGAATAATAATTACTATTAATTATTCCCAAAAATATCATAGATTCTGCTACAAAACCACTCATTCCTGGCAATGCGAGAGAAGCCATTGAAAAGCTACTGAACATAGTAAATATTTGAGGAATTGCTATACCAATTCCTCCCATTTCGTCAAGGAAAAGAGTACGTATCCTATCGTAACTGGTTCCTACCAGGAAAAAAAGTGCAGCACCAATTAATCCATGAGAAATCATTTGCAAAATGGCTCCATTGAGCCCTATATCTGTCAGGGAACCAATTCCTAGAATTACAAAACCCATATGAGATATGGATGAATATGCTATCCTCCTTTTCAAATTACGTTGACCCATAGAAGTTAGGGCTGCATAGATAATTTGCAACGCCCCTATTATTACCAACCACGGGGAAAATAGAGAATGCGCATGAGGTAGTAATTCCATATTGATTCGGATCAATCCATATCCTCCCATTTTCAGGAGAACTCCGGCCAAAAGCATACATGTACTATAATGCGCTTCTCCATGAGTATCCGGCAACCAGGTATGTAAAGGGAAGATTGGCAATTTGATTGCATAAGCGATAAAGAATCCTAAATAAAAAACTATTTCGAGTGCTATGGGATAATGTCTATTAGCCAATATTTCTAAATCAAATGTGGGCCCATCAGAGCCATAGAGACCCATACTTAAAGCCCCCATTAAAATGAAAATAGAACCACCTGCAGTGTATAAAAGAAATTTTGTGGCCGAATATAAACGTCTTTTACCCCCCCACATGGATAGAAGTAGGTAAACGGGAATTAGTTCCAACTCCCACGTGAGAAAGAAAAGTAAAATATCTCGAGAAGCAAATAATCCTAATTGGCCGCTGTACATTGCCAACATCAAGAAATGCAACAATCGTGCATTTCGAGTAACTGGCCAAGCGGCCAAAGCAGCTAAAGTAGTAACAAACCCCGTCAATAAAATCAGTCCAATGGAAAGTCCATCAATTCCCAGTTGCCAATGAAAATGAATAAGATCTATCCAATTGTAATTCTCTTCCAATTGGATTAATGAATTATCCAAATTGAAATGATAACGGAATGTATAGGTTATTAAAAGGAGCTCTAATAAGCAAATACCCAGAGTATACCACCGAATAATCTTATTCCCTCGATGGGGAAATAATGGGATTAACAAACCCGCAGATATGGGCAAAATCACAATTATGGTTAACCAAGGTAAATTGCTCATAATAGCAAGCAAAGATACTTCCGATATCAAAACCCATGCTCGAGATCTTGGTCGAGTATGGGTTTTGATCAGTGAAAGAAAAAAGGAGGAATTCAAAATAGGTATGGGATAGATCTAACCATTTTCATTGTGCATATGGGTCAGTAAGCTAGACCCATACTACGAGTTGTTTCATGCCATAAATAAACACGTACACTTAAGAAATCCGTTGGACAAGCGGATTCACACCTCTTACAACCTACGCAGTCTTCTGTTCTTGGAGCAGAAGCAATTTGTTTAGCTTTACATCCTTCCCAAGGTATCATTTCCAATACATCTGTGGGACAAGCCCGTACACACTGGGTACAACCAATACATGTATCATAAATTTTGACTGAATGTGCCATTGGATCTAAGAACTCCCATTAGTTTTTATGTAAAAAGTTTTCATTATAGAAGGTTATATAATGAATATATGGCCAATAACAAAATGGCCAATAACAAAACGATGGCAAATAACAAGATATTATTGAAAATAAAGAATATCATTGATTGTACTATCTCTGTTGTCCCTATTGCATCATCCAGGCAATTTGTTCAATATCAATCATGTTCCCGATTGATCGTAACACATCTATCTGTACAAAATCCAGATAGGATATATATGTAGATTCATTATTAGATAAATAGACCTATTATCTATTTGAATGAAATAGAGAGATAGATTGAAAATCTGGGAATGTTGCTATGTTACCATTTTAACAAATTAAATTGATCAATACGAGTTGATTTTCTGTTCCGATATATTGCCAGAACAATAGCTAATCCAATAGCTGCTTCAGCGGCTGCAATAGCTATAACAAAGATCGAGAAGATATCTCCCTTTACTTGCAGATTATCAAAAGAATCTGAGAATGTTACTAGATTTAAATTCACCGCATTCAGTATTAGCTCAAGACACATAAGCGCTCGAACCATGTTCCGACTTGTTACTAGCCCATAAATACCCATAGATAATAAATAAGCACTTAAAATAAGTGCATGTTCGAGCATAATAGATTAACTCCTCATACCTCGGTTTGTTTAGATATAAACAAAAGTTCTATCAAGTTTCTTTTTTTGATTATCCAATGAATTCAAATATTTTTCCATGATCTATAAGGATCGTACTTATCCTAATAACACGCAAGAGAAGTTTTATTTGCAACTTTTTCTTCAACCTATTTCTTCTCGGCGAGCTATAGTAATAGCTCCTACAAGAGCAACTAGAAGAATTATAGAAATAAGTTCGAATGGAAGAAAAAAATCAGTGGATAAATGAGCCCCAATACGTTGAACATTGTTCGTTAAGTCTCGTTCCAAAATTTGATCTGATTTTTTAGTCAGAGATATTCCGAACCATGATATGTTCAGTATAATAGTCACTAATGAACAAAAAAGAATCGTACAAACTATTGAAGTGATGCTATCTCCTACGGTCCAGGGAGGAGCAAATTGTAGATACTTCTGGTTATTTATCAACATAACAGCGAATACAATCAAAATATTGACAGCTCCTATGTAGATCAGGATTTGTGCAGCAGCTACAAAATCCGCGTTCAATAGAATGTAGAATAGGGATATACAAGCAAGAACTAGTCCCAAGGAAAGCGCAGAATAAATTAGATTAGTAAATAATACTACTCCTAGACCTCCTAATATGAGACCTAGCGTTAGAGGGGCCAAAAAAATATCATATATGGGTTCAGGTTGATTCATTATGTGCATCAATAAGTTTGAATATTATTCCTCATGATCTCATTCACTAAAGAAAAAAGTGACCTCATTTACCTATACCTATTTGGTATACTCTATATAAATATTGGTACTTCAGATATTTAAGTGCAGTAAGAGCACTGATTCCTAATTGAATTGGTCAATCATAGATTTTGATCAATCATACATCTTAAATTATTAATGTAATCTTAATAAGATTCCGAATCCCCGATTCATCCAAAAAAGGTATCTTATTTCTCTATGAGCCCCGGAACTCGATCAATCTGAATAATGGGTATTAGTTATTGAATCAGAATCTTTTTCCCCTAGTTCCTTCAGATAAATAAGTTGAACTCGGAATTGTTCGAATTGTTAAATCTTCAATGACCGATATTGGCAAACGTCCCAAAGCGACATGATCATAATTTAATTCATGGCGATCATAGGTTGAAAGCTCATATTCTTCTGTCATTGACAGACAATTTGTGGGACAATACTCGACGCAATTCCCACAAAAGATACAAATTCCAAAATCAATACTATAATTTTGTAATCGTTTTTTTCCAATATCTCTTCCAAAATCCCAATCAACAACGGGTAGATTGATCGGGCATACGCGAACGCATACTTCACAAGCAATACATTTATCAAATTCAAAGTGAATCCGTCCGCGAAATCGTTCTGATGGGATCAATTTGTCATAGGGATACTGAATAGTAACAGGTAAACGATTCATGTGATATAAGGTAACCATAAACCCTTGACCAATGTATCTCGCAGCCTGTATTGCTTGTTGACTATAATTTATAAACCCAGTCGCCGTGGAGAACATGTGGCAAATCTCCTTAAATAATCATTTGCTAGAGAATTCTTTCTCTTCATAGATTTTATCTATCCATTTTTTTGGATTATTGCAAAACCCAAAATACGAAGAAGAATTATTGGGTCACAATAAAATAAGTTGGAAAGAAGCTGTAAGTAATAGATTGCCCAAAGCGATAGGTAAAAGGAATTTCCAACCAAGATCCAATAATTGGTCTATCCTTATCCTGGGCAAGGTCCACCTTGCCGTGATAGAAAGAAATAAGAACAGATAAGCTTTAGCTAATAGAATTAGGACCCCCATCATTATATTAATGATCTCGCTAATTCCAGAAATAGAATCCCATTCAAAATGTTCCAGAATGGGTATTAATGGAATTGAAAAGTTCCATCCGCCCAAATAAAGAATTGTTACAAAGAATGCAGAAGCTAATAGATTCAAATAAGAAGCGACGTAGAACAACCCAAATCTAATACCCGAATATTCAGTTTGATAGCCCGCTACCAATTCTTCTTCCGCTTCTGGTAGATCAAACGGCAATCTCTCACATTCTGCTAAAGATGAGATGAAGAAAGCTATAAACCCTATGGGTTGACGCCACAAATTCCATCCTAAAAACCCATATCGGGACTGTGCTTCAACTATATCAATTGTACTTGAGCTGTTGGATAATTATAGTCGACGGGAACATCGCTGTTCTCCTCTCTATTCCAAAACCGTACGTGAAACTTTCGCTTCATACGGCTTCTCGATGGCCATTGGGGAATAAAAATAACAATATATAAAGTAAAAAAAGCATCAGAATGTTAATACATTTTGGACCAATGAGATTCTGTCTGCTATGAGCTTTTGAACCTATCTTAAGCTTCACTACTTTTTTTTTCTGGGAGAGGGGGAACTGTGTAAAGCATTACTTCGTTCTGGATAGTCCTTCTTTTTACAGTAGATAGAAACATACTTTAGATCGGGGTTCTGGGGAAGTACTACTTGATCATCCCTACCAATGACAAGTCCTCATTGTCATCCCATTTCGATGGAAACATCTCTGATCTGGAAAGAGGTTGATCTTTCTCACTAATCTTTCTTATATCTTGGTGTTTCTCATCACCTACCTTTGCTCACTTTTCGGTATGTATTATAGTAATTTCATACATTTTTTTGTTTTGCCTTCCCGCTGTTGGGCCCCGATGACCAATATATGAACTGGGTATACAGTTTTCACTGATTGCGCATGCTTTCACTCTTGTACATGGGGAATGGGACTCAATCATCTTACTGCGGATTCATAAACTGTTTGATCTCACCCATATGACCATCTAGTTTTTCGACCGGAATGAAAAATCAATATTCATCCCATTCATTCATTTCTCCTTCTTTCTTCTAGAAAGAAGACAAAAACAATCTCATATTCCAACGGATCACACGTAGAGAAATAGATAACACACATAAAGCTAAAGGAATTTCGTAACTAATAGATTGAGCAGCAGCTCGGAGACCACCTGAAAAAGAATATTTATTATTTGATCCATATCCCGCTATAAGTAGGCCAAGGGGGGCAATACTGGAAACAGCGATCCAAAAAAAAACACCTATACTAAGATCAAGTAGAACAATGTGGCGGCCAAAGGGAATTACTAAATAACTTGGGAAAATAGGTATAACCACTGCAACTGGTCCAATACTAAATAAACAAATATCCCCCCTAGATGGAATAATATCTTCTTTTAGAAGCAGTTTAATCCCATCTGTCAAAGCTTGAATAATTCCTAAAGGACCCGCGTATTCAGGGCCAATACGTTGTTGTATTGCCGCAGATATTTTTCTCTCGAGCCATACAATAACTAATAATCCTATCGTAATACCCAATAGAAGAATAGTAATGCCAATTAAAATCCATATAAGACTAGAGATTTCTTTTGAAAACCCCAATTGAGAAGAGAATTTGATTGCTTGTTCTTCAAAATCCGCTATATTAATTACCATTTCAACGGTCAACCTCTCCCATAATGATATCTATACTACCCAAAATCGTCATGATATCGGCCAATTTCCTCTTTTTAACCAGTTGAGGGAGAATTTGCAAATTAATAAGACCAGGTGGACGGATTTTCCATCTCCAAGGAAAAATGCTGTCATCTCCCATTAGAAAAATTCCTAATTCTCCTTTGGGAGCTTCTACTCTTACATAATGTTCTTGCTTTGACAATTCAAAAGTAGGAGAAGCTTTTTTACTAAAAAATCGGGATTCAAAATCGTTCCATTGTGAATCTTTTCTCTTATTGAGACGTCGAGCCTCTAAATTCTCATAAGGTCCCCCTGGAATTATTTCTAGAGCCTGTCGAATGATTTTTAGGGATTCTTTCATTTCCCCGATCCGTACCAAATAACGAGCTAATGAATCTCCTTCTTTTTGCCATTGAATTTCCCAATCAAATTCATCGTAACATTCATAATGATCCACTTTACGAAGATCCCATTGGATTCCAGAAGCTCGTAGCATGGGTCCTGATAAACTCCAATTTATTGCTTCTTCTCTACCAATAATACCTATTCCCTCCACTCGTTTCAAAAAGATAGGATTGCGTGTAATAAGTCTTTCATATTCCGCGACTTTCGGTAAAAAATAAGTGCAAAAATCCAAGCATTTTTCTATCCACCCGTAGGGTAAATCTACAGCTACCCCCCCGATACGGAAATAATTATGCATCATTCGCATACCGGTGGCAGCTTCAAATAAATCATATATCATTTCCCTTTCTCTGAAAATATAAAAGAAAGGAGTCTGTGCACCAATATCAGCCATAAAAGGTCCAAGCCATAACAAATGAGAAGCTATACGACTCAACTCTAGCATAATCACTCTGATATAGCTAGCCCTCTTAGGTACTTGAATATTCGCCAATCTTTCTGGTGCATTTACCGTTATAGCCTCTGTGAACATAGTAGCTAAATAATCCCATCGTGTTACATAGGGGAGATATTGGACAATTGTTCGGTTCTCAGCAATTTTTTCCATTCCTCTATGCAAATAACCTAATATGGGTTCACAGTCAATAACATCTTCACCATCAAGAGTAACAATAAGTCGAAGAACACCATGCATTGATGGATGATGAGGACCCATACTTACCCTCATGGGGTCTTTCTCCGTGGCAAGCATAATAATAAATATCCTCCGATTTGTTTTAGAAATCGATTAGAAAAAAAAGACTTATTAGTTTAGTTAGGATCCGAATTTTCATGAACCAAAATGGAATTTGAGAACTTCGTTAAAATCAACGTGTTTTTAGTCCACGAATACCTAATTGACTGATTAAATCATTGTAACGATTTATATCTTTTTTGGACAGATAAGCAAGAAGTCGCGTGCGTTTACCCACGATTTTACGCAAACCTCTTTGAGTTGAATAGTCTCTTCTGTGCAGTTGCAAATGCTGGGTAAGTCCTATAATTCGATTGGTTAAATAACCCACCTGAGATTCTACAGATCCTTTCTGGTCTTTAGGACCCAAAGATGAACGAATGGACAAATTTTTTATCATAAAAAGATAATTCCTCCTATTCAAATAATATGGATTTATAGTCAGAAAAAAAGAATGAGATCCTTTTATTTTTGTTCTACGAAAGCGGGCGTGGATTACGCCTTAAAAAATGAAAGGCGGGTATGAAGTTGAGGTGGTCCTCCATACAGTCGATAAATCCGATATTTTATCAGCCAAACGCGACTAAGGAAATAGTTTGATAAACTTAGAGTATCCGGGTTTCCAGTATCGCGTTTGACTGTTGATCCAATTTTTCCAACGGGAATAGACAATTTCCTATTTTATGGTAGATAAAATCTCCATCTCGATAACGTGGCGCTATTGCTGTTGGATACGCCTCAAACTCCATTCGATTTGACACACCAAATTAAGATCGAAACCCCATTAGGTTGGACTGGCTGCACCAAAGTATCATTGGTTCCTTTTTACTAGATCCCCTCGTAGTTCACTCAAACTTTTGTAATGGTATGTATTATGTACATATTAAATATACTCTATTATTCCTAAATTTCCAACCTAGGGTTATTTTTTTCTCTACTCGCCCAGATCCAATTTGGCATTTTCTGCTCAGGATAGAGCGGTTACCCTTTTTTTGTCACCTTATTTCTTTTCTAGGCAAATTTTATTTCTGTTCAACCATCTAATCCGCTCTTCCTCGGAAGAGAGAAGAGTAGATTAGATGGTTTATATTTCTAACCGAACAAACTTTTTATTAATCAAAAAAAACACCTAAAAAAAGTTATTCTTTCTTTAACGCTCTTTTTTTTTATTCTGTTGCAAAGCAGTAAAATGGTTTAAAGTATAACATTCTTCTGCTTTACAAGAGTTGGCATAAAATATGAGTTTTTTTATTACAGAATGCATCAAAAATAGCAGTTTTCTCATGTATTTCGTAATCAAACATAATAAATTCCCCCAACTATTCCAATTATCCATTTTTGGATACATACGTACTTTCAAAACAGTACGGCTCCTATTGCTATTCCACCAATATCTATTCATGCAAATAAGATCCTCTACTCGATAGCGGGGCCAAAGAAAACGTTTCATTTTTTGTGTTGTATCTATGCCAACACATTGGTCTTTTTCCATTAACTCCTCATCACTCTGTACGTATTGTTTACCGTCGGAATATCCCGTACTTCCTCCAGCTAGATTGTTTTCAAGATTCAAACGATTAAGAATTCGGAATTCTCTGCGGCGTCTTGGAAGCAAAATATCTTCGAAAATCAGGGAACTTGAAATTTTTTCATTAAGAATGGATCGCGCAGATCTATCAGAAAGATCTACATATAGCCCTTCCCGAATCCTATTATTTGATTTAAAGACTTTAATGTCTTTTAATACCACAGAGAGATAAACAAGAGGGTCTAACCACATATTGAACAACATTTGATCGACTAGGGATCGGTCGTTGTTGCACCCTAATAATGCCCAATGGTTAGGGCAATCATTGAAACAAAGACAATTCGCCACATGTTTTAATATTTTCTTTTCATTCATTAGGTGTTCTAGTTCTGGATACTTTTTGGAGTGGAATTTATGGAGAAATACAACCACGTCTGTGGCGTCATTTAGGTTACAAATTTTAGTTAGGTGACGTAGCGCCCTTGTTGAAAGTGGAACTTCTTTATGAACTTTCCGGTTTTTCGCAGAAACTTGTTCCTCTTTATTTGCAGAAACTTGTTCCTCTTTATTTGCAGAAACTTGTTCCTCTTTATTTGCAGAAACTTGTTCCTCTTTATTTGCAGAAACTTGTTCCTCTTTATTTACAGAAACAGAAACTTGTTCCTCTTTATTTGCAGAAACTTGTTCCTCTTGAGCAGGTTTAGCTTTATCTGCTTTAGATTTATCAGATTTCTCATTCTTAGCTTCATCTTTTTTAGATTCATCAAAAAGTAAAAATTCCATTGTATTTGCGATATACTCATATTGGGAAAGAAACCACACTTCTTGCTTAAGCAAGGGAAGACCACCATTTCTACTAATACGTTCGGTCTTTATTTTCGCACCAACCCTATTGGCCTGTATCCATATATTTTTATTATCCCCTTTTTCCTTTTCCCATCCAGGGTTCAATTGAACCTTCAACTCGTTGTATACATTTCTATCACTATCCTTCCTTTTTTCTTCGTGACCTTGTCTTTTTGGTTGTTTCTCTATCGCTTTTTTCAGATCTGAAAACACAAAATTTAAAGTTTTCAGTTTGTTCAGTTGTATTGTAGGAAACCTATCTAGCTCTGCTACTTCATTCAGAATACGGTTGAAATTTAACCAAAGTCCAATCCTCCAAAAATACAATTCAGACATACCTGCCCTTTTCAGACAAATGAAATGAAAAGCATCAATTGCTTCTGCGAGTTTTTGTTTATATGCTATAATCTCCGCTGTTAGTTTATCCTTTTCCATCACTTTATTCAAAGGAATAAAGACAGTATGGTCCTTACGTAGATAATCCCTCAGAGGTACTTCATAATCAGCTTCACACTCCGTTTGAATCTCAGTCTCTTCTGCTGTTGTTGGTTGTTCGACAATCTGCGCCTCTTCTCTTATCAATTTAGAAATCTCCTCTCTTATCAATTGGATTTGGGTTTCTCGAATTGCTTCAGGTTCTTCTGGGCTTATTTCAGTTTTTCTCAAAATTGGTGGTTTCATTTCTTTTTCTAGGAGCTTCTTATGTTTTTCTAAGAGCTTCTTACCTTTTTCTAAGAGCTTTTTATCTTTTTCTAAGAGCTTTTTATCTTTTTCTAAGAGCTTCTTATCTCCTTCTAGGAGCTTCTTATCTTCTTCTAGAAGCTTATCTCCTTCTAGGAGCTTCTTATCTTCTTCTAGAAGCTTATCTCCTTCTAGGAGCTTCTTAGCTCCTTCTAGGAGCTTCTTATCTTCTTCGAGGAGCTTCTTATCTTCTTCTAGGAGCTTCTTAGAAATCTTCTTCTTTTTCACTACCAATGCAAAAGAAACCTCTGGTTTTAACCACGGCAATTTCAGATCGGATTTAGCGTAAACTTTGTTTATAAAATTATCCATATGGGGACTCAGATTATCCAAAGAAGCATTTAGTTTATTTATGTTATCTCTAATCTTGTTTATCTTATTGTGATCTTTCACTTTCTTTGCTCTCTCTTTACATAATTCGGAGTAATAGGAATTGAGCTCGGATAAATATTGATCTACAGGCAAACGCATTTGGCAATACTCAATAAGGGAAGTTATATCGGAACGAATAGTTTGAATCACCCCCGAAAGTTCTAGATTTTCGGCGAATATTGGGAAAAACCAATAGGATTTTAAGAATTTGTAACCATCTAAAAATTCAATCAGCAAATTCTCATCCATTTTACTTTCGTTGGATTCAATATCCGCTCTACTCTCATTGGATTCAAAATTGGAAATGAAACTATCTAAGGATTGATCGGTTTTAAATTGATTAAATTGAGCGGTTTTAATTTGATTAAATTGATCGGGTTCCATTTGATCAATTTGATTGGTTTCATTTTCATGAAACCGATCGGTTTCATTTCTATTGGCAAAGATATCTATGTAATACAAATTTTCTCTTCTAATTCCTGTACTTTTTTCTTTTTTATCCGGTTCGTTATCATTTCTCTCATCACTCTTATTCAATTTGTTATCATTTCTCTTATCACTCTTATCTAATTCGTTGTCACTTTTCCCATCACTCTTATCCAATTTGATGTCACTTTTCCCATTACTCTTATCCAATTTGATGTCACTTTTCCCATCACTCTTCCTCAATTCTGTTTTATTCCATTTTTCCTTGTGCAATTTTAAATCACTTTTATCCAATGTGAAGAAATTTGATACGAGACTCTTCCGAGTTTTTTTATTGGTATTAATATGATCTGGTATGTCTCTTACCACCATATCTTGTATTAAATGTCTGTGAATATGCTCTTTCTCGGAATCCAAAAAATTATAGGCTAATAAATCATATCTATAACGTTTATTCCATTTCTGGAGCATTCCTATAAAAGATTCAAATTCGCGCTTATGCTTATTCGTACATTGGTTACTAAGTTTATTTCTTCGTTTCTGGGGCGCTATTCTAGACCATATCTGTGATAATCGGGAACCTTTGGGTTTTACTACTCTATACCCATAACAAAAATTTAACCATTGTTTCCAGTGGTTCATCCTTAAATCTTGCGGTTGCTTAGATTCCAATATTCCTTGTATTTCTAGTAATTCCTTAATATTTTTTTGAATTAAAGGGGATGATGTTCTAGATTTTAGTAAATCTTTAGCATAAGACTTGTTCATTGTCCTTATTTGCCACATCTTGTGAAATACATACGCTTGAGAAATTTTATCAGGGCCAATTTTGAAATCTTGTTTCTTTTCGGGATTTAAAATTGTATTTGAATCATTATTCGGAATTGCTGCAATTTTCCTTTTTAGGAAATTCAAAAAATGGAAAATTGAATCGATAAGATTCATAACACTTAGTTTCAAATTAATAACTAGAAGTTTTTTTCTCAAAAAAAGCTTCTTGAAATAGCGAGAATTTCGATCAATATCGAATCGAACGCTTTTTTTTCGATCAGTTATTTCCCGAATCCTTTTTTGGACCAACTTATCTTTCAATCCGGATCCTATATCATAAGAATATTGATCAATTTCCTTCTTCAATTTGGCGTGAATATCTAAGTTCAGTAGATACTTTTCTGTAATCTGTTTCATATCCTCATTCCTTTGTTTCATTTTGGTCTCGTCCTTCCTTTGTTTAACCTTGGGCTCCTCAGTCCTTTGTTTAACCTTGGTCTCCTCAGTCCTTTCCTTAAGATTTAGTCGAGTTTTCATTCCAAATTCATGCTTAACCCTTGGTTTAACCTTAATCTGTAATTGAGAAGGAATCCGTAATTGAGAAGGAACTCGATCATTCATTTCATCATCGTTTATAACCTTTTGATCTGGTTTAAGTTCGGATTTTTTGATCCATTTAATCCCTTTCAGCACTCGCCCTAGCAATTTTTTGCTACGTTCTAAAACTCGTTCCATCGATTCTTGGATACGTCTTATCCATTTCATCGTACGTTCTATCACTCGCCCTATTAATTCTTTTATATGTCTTATCCATTCATCGAATTTGATAAATCTTATCAACTCTTTTATACGTCCTATTACTCGCCCTATCGATTCTTTAATACGTCTTATTAATTCTTTGATAAGTGCTATCACTGGTCGCATCAACGAATTAATACGTTGTATCATTTGTTTGATACGAGGTCCCCAGAATCTTTTAATAGGTCCGAAGAATTCTTCCCAAACTTTGGACAGATCCTCATTCTTCTTATGTTCAGAATCAGAGGTTGTGCCAGAGAAAGGTTTTTCAGTTAATACCATGGGATTCATCGTTAAATAACCAGCATCGCCTTCAGAGTGCTCTTCATGCCAAGGTTTAAAGCGAAAGGGGGATAGAACCTTTACTTGCATTCCAACTTCCCAAAAGTCTTCTGGGTATTCTGTTTCTGAATATTCAACACCATCATAATCGCATATGACATACATTTCTCTCGTCCAATCATTCCAATCTTCCTTCAATTCGGGAAACTGAAATAATAATGTACGGACAATATTCTTCGTTATTATGAACAAAGGTACTAGTATAAATTTTCTTATATAAAGAAGAATGATTAAGCACACACTTCTTATGATTTGAATGAATTCCTCATCCATCCAAGTCAATTCTTCCAGGCGAGTCCGTTCTGTGCTAGTCAGAAATGGATTATACATTTTACGAAGAGGACCACGAGGATGCTGCAACCAATTCGCTTTCGAATAAAACTTTACCTTTATTTTATCTCTTCTTTCGCGTTTTTTTCTTATTCGTTCGCTTTTCACTCCCATTTCAGAAAATCTCACGAAGAAAGAGGAACGTACATGTAGATCATATACCATCAATGTATTAAGGTTACGTCTTTGAGCACGTATGGATCCTTTTATTATGTTTCGGTCATCATCCGCCTCCCAGATCCAACTGACTATATTTGGATCGTCGAACACTGGGTCCAAAAGCAATGCGCTCCGAGCGTCTGGTGACGCAAGATCGAGGTCGTTTGTCTCACCAAAATCATCAAATAAACCAGTATGAAGTTTGGAAGCCCAAAAAGGCACATCCCTCTTAATCTCCGAAAGTTTCAATTCGTTCAAAAATATTTTATTGAAAAACGGAGAAATGTTGGGATCTAAGGCCTTTTCAGCTTTTCTTTTGGAAAAAACTAAATTTTCCAACTCTTTCAACCCAACCTTCCTTCTTCGAAATAGATCGAAGAGGGGGAGCCAAAAATTGAAAATCAATTTCACTTTTTTATTTTCTGAAAAAAATAAAATAGGAGCAGAGACCCCTTTTTCAAAATGATCATTCTCCTTTTTTTGATCAGAAATCTGTTCGTCCTTTTCCGATTTATCCAAGAACAATAACTTATTTTCAACGAACAAAAAGAACTTATCAATGAACTTCTCAAAAGCATCCTCTCCTGAAAGAGACCCCTCTTCGAGGTTGCCGATTACATCTATGTTAGTAATATTAGAATCTTTTTTTCCCTTTTTCTTAATGAAAAATGAGAACTCACCCATTAATTCATCCATTATTCCAATTAGATCCTCACCCTTTCTTTGATCATAGATTTGTTCTTCCTCTGGAGTATTAGATATCCGCTCGTTCTTCCCATGTTTCTCTGAGAATGATAACTTTCTCTCATCAAAGAATAAACATAATTTATTACTGAACCGAATAAGTTTCTTCAGTTTCTTCATGACAGTCTTAAGAAGAAAATTCAGCTTTTTTGCCCTAATAAGTTTCGTTCTTATTTCTTTACGTCTCTTATTTTTGTTTAGTAATGTCAATATACTGACAATTTCAGTAATAGTAAGTTTCGCCTTTTCTTTTTCTTCTGGAGTACACGACTGTTCCTGTCGCTGTTTAGATAGCTGTTGAACTTGTTTAAATAGCTTTTGAGCTAATATATCCTCATCGGATATCTTCTTAGATAGGGGAATCCATGCGGATCTCGAATGCTCCATTATTCCCCGAAAGGGCCCACTCAGGAAAGGATCTTCTATTTCGGGAAGGCACGTTCCACTTTCCATGGAGAATTTTACCCTTTTCTCTATCACACCTAGAATAGGAGATCCATTGCTTAGAGCTTTTACTCGGTCTTCAAGCTCACTGCCTAAGTAATCCCTTCTACTTGTTTTTGCTACAACCCATTTATCAAAATTATCTTCATTAGAAGAATCAGTTTCTAACCCTGGAAGGGTTTCTGAATGCCCCATATTTTGGCGGATCATTTCCGCGAACCAGAAAGCACTCGGTGAGGATGTGAAAGAAAGTTTTTCTCTTCCATCGCTGATGCACGTATCAAAGAAATAGTCGGCAACTTCCGACTTGAGAGGACCGACAAAATGCCCCTGAACAAAATTTTCAGGGTCCACTTCAATATATCGTATTGGCCAATTCCATCTGCGATAATCATAAAACATATTGAGCCACGTTTTTCCAATCCATGGTGCTAGTACATACTCAATATGGTATGGTTTTTTGTCTTTTCCTCCGCCGTCGCTGGCCTGCTCCTGTTCTATCTCAGATGCTTTGTCATCAAGTTCAGCTTCACTCGGAAGCGGGGCGAAACCAGACTTTTTCTTAGACGTTTGTTTGTCACTAGATTTCGACAACAATCTCACTGTTGTGTTGTTTCCTTGTTCTTTCCTCCTCAATTTATTAATCGATTTTTGAATCGTAGAAAAGGATTCTACGAGTACGTTTTTCCCAAAAAGTTCTTCCTTGAACCTCTTAGTAAAAAAAACGTTTGGGGTGTTCCCGCTAAAACAGAATAGAAAAAAGTATCCAAAGAAGAAAATCTTTAAAGTCTCCTTTATATACCGTTTTGATGTCGCATATCTACTTCCCAATAATGTAGAATCGCGTTCTATGCGTAAACAAAAAAATTTTGCCAACTTAATAAATAAAATCTGGCCGCTTAACCAACCAATGAAAGCACTTATTAGAAATACTAAATTCTCGGTATATCGAAACAATAATAGATTGATTAATCTTGTAAAAGTCGAGTCTGAAAAAAAGAGTATTGGATTAATTAAATGAAGAGTTATTCCAATTAGTAACAATTTTATACGATTAGGAGATAATTCCTGTATATACTTATGCAAAATAGCGCACACGATTGGTGCAGCGATAAAAAGCGTTGCATGGGGGTTGAAAAACGCCAAATAGATAGGAGTGCAATAAATGGAGAAAAAGACTATTGCCTGCGCGAAAAGAGAACCACTGAAAATTACTTGGCTTTTGCGCAAGCTAAAGCCTTTTTCTTGCCCAAGATATTTTCTCTTGAACTCACTTCTTCTTCTTGCGTCATGTTCTAAAATAAACGATCTCGCGAAATATATTTGCGCGGGACTCAGCGGTAATGTGGAAAGGAACCCGTAAAATAACCCAAATAACAAGACACAGTTATATGTGTCTAACCACGCGAATACCAAGGGCCTAAATGTATTTAGCATTTGCTCCTCCTGCAAATACAAAAAAATAATAAGTTTTAAACTGGGCGCATTACCATAAAAAATTTCAGAGTAACGATAGCATTCTAATTAGTTCTATTTAATTTGTCAATAGTAACAATAGCATTTTATTTCATTCTATTCAATTCTATTTAATTTGTCAATAGTAACAATACTATTTTATTTCATTCTATTCAATTTGTCAATAGGCCAACGTTAGTTCAAATCCAGTTCGACCCAATATAAACATGGTCCCTCCATAATAGATTTATGTAAGTCTCTGGCATCGATGAAAGAAAGGGTAGTTCGTTTTTGAACTACCGATGTATCTGTGTTATGCATGTGTATGCATAGACATAATGGAACGAAGTGATACTGAAATGAAGACATCCAATGTTTTATTGATCCGGCAGTAACATAATGTATTACTGTGGAAATGTATTACTGTGGATTAGTTAGCAGGCGATTATTGGTATTGTAGTTCAATTGGTTAGAGTACCGCCCTGTCAAGATTTAGATTAGTTTAAGTCCGTCGATTTCAAATCAAAGGGGCTCAATTTCCATTTTCTCCATTTTCATTCGTTTCTTTTCGGGTTGGAGCCCCTTGAAGCTCCATATCGCTTTTCTTATCAAAAGCGTTGGGGATCTCATTTATACGTGGATGCTCGTTTGAAGTTATTTTCTCGTGCAAAATCCTGCTCATAGGACCCTGTTTCCGTTTTCTTTTTAGCCAGGAGGGTGCCGTCCTTCTCTTGCCAATTATAAGATCAACGAGACCATATTCCAGGGTCTCTTCTGCTGACATAAAAAAATCTCTGTCTAACTGATTCCAAATGACGAACTTTTGTTTTTCGTTCGTTCTTTCTGCATAAATTTGTACAATTAGCTCTTTAATCATTCTTAAATCCTCAGCATTCTCTGTACACATCCTGGACACTCCATTCGTCCAAGTACTAGCGGGTTGATGGAGCATAATCGTAGCACTAGGGAATGCTATACGTTTACCAAGATACCCTCCGCTTAGAATAATAGATCCCATTGAAGCAGCTATCCCGAGCACCATTGTATATACTTCTGGTGCTATATATTGCATAGTATCATAAATAGCTAGTCCCGGTATTATTGGTCCACCAGTACAATGAATAAATAAAAACTGCTCTTGAGTTACATCATCAAGACTTAAATATATCATCATACTAACAAGTTGATTTCCAATCTCGTCGTCAAGTGGCTTAACCAAAAAAAGGAGTCTTTCCTCATAAAGTTTGTTATATAAGTCCATCCAAATAGCATCTTCTTCCTCGAAATGCTGGTGAGGTACTTTTGGAACGCCCAGTGGCATCAAGGGTACCCCCAAAATAGAATATCAAAAAGCAGATTTTCTATTCTATGACCAAAAATAAAATGAAAGACCGCCTTGATCTAAAGATCATATGGTCCAAGTAGTATACTTGGAATGCCAAGTCTTTCAACACCCTCATGAAATTCCTTCTTTAGGTAATGGTAAAATGCTATTTCGAGAATCTTATTAAATATGTTAAATAAAAACATATTTAGCGGTATATGTATTTATCAAACAGTATAAATAATTGTCAATAACTAACTTTTATTTGTTCAATTTTTTTTTGTTACAATAAAATTAAGTATTATAATACTATTGTATGGAATAATAAGATTCCATTTATATGGAATAAAAACATTAAAGACGGACTTATCAATAGTCATTAACCGTATTTGATACAAGAAAATACAGTATTGTAATATCATTATAGTGTTCTAGTTAGGTACCGAACGCTTCTTTAGCTGCATACATTACTAATAATGGTTCGTATACCTCTTTGTCGTACAAATGTCTCAGTTTCGCGTTCCAAGTATTTTATGTGTTTGATCAGTGGTAAAATGGGACCAATTCCCACATTGTGTATTGGCACACAAAAAAGGTATCTTAGTTCCACTTCTGCTACTGTTATGAACATAACATTTTTTTAAACTGTTTCTCCATTAATGGTCTTGAATACATGTTCATCTTTGTCATACACGGTTTTTAGTTCCATAGCATGATCTTCTCTAATGCGAGAAAGTTACATAGTGTCCACTTTTTCTGATAAAGGGGTATTTATCATGGGTTTGCCTTGGTATCGCGTCCATACCGTCGTATTGAATGATCCTGGCCGATTAATCGCTGTACATATAATGCATACAGCTTTAGTTTCCGGTTGGGCTGGTTCAATGGCTCTTTATGAATTAGCAATTTTCGATCCATCCGATCCTGTTCTTGATCCAATGTGGAGACAAGGGATGTTTGTTATACCCTTTATGACTCGTTTAGGAATAAAGGATTCATGGGGTGGATGGAGCATCACTGGAGAAACTGTAACTAATCCAGGTCTTTGGAGTTACGAAGGTGTAGCTGGGGCACATATTGTGTTTTCTGGCTTGTGTTTCTTAGCAGCTATCTGGCATTGGGTATATTGGGATCTAGATGTATTCTGTGATGAACGTACAGGAAAACCTTCTTTAGATTTACCCAAGATCTTTGGAATTCATTTATTCCTCTCAGGAGCAGCCTGCTTTGGATTCGGAGCATTTCATGTAACAGGGTTGTATGGACCCGGAATATGGGTGTCTGATCCTTATGGACTAACTGGAAGAATACAACCTGTAAATCCAGCGTGGGGGGCTGAAGGTTTTGATCCTTTTGTTCCGGGAGGAATAGCTGCTCATCATATTGCAGCAGGTATATTGGGTATATTAGCAGGTCTATTCCATCTCAGTGTTCGTCCTCCCCAACGTTTGTATAAAGGATTACGTATGGGGAATATTGAAACTGTCCTATCCAGCAGTATTGCTGCTGTGTTTTTTGCAGCTTTCGTTGTCGCTGGAACCATGTGGTATGGCTCCGCAACGACTCCGATCGAATTATTTGGTCCCACTCGTTATCAATGGGATCAGGGATACTTCCAACAAGAAATAGATCGACGAGTTCGTGCCGGTCTGGCCGAGAATCTCAGTCTATCAGAAGCTTGGTCAAAAATTCCTGAAAAACTCGCTTTTTATGATTACATTGGGAATAATCCAGCTAAAGGGGGGTTATTCAGGGCAGGTGCGATGGACAATGGGGATGGAATAGCTGTTGGTTGGTTAGGGCACCCTATTTTCAAAGATAAAGACGGGCGTGAGCTTTTTGTACGTCGTATGCCTACCTTTTTCGAAACATTTCCAGTTGTTCTAGTTGATGAAGAAGGAATTGTGAAAGCTGATGTTCCTTTTAGAAGAGCGGAATCAAAGTATAGCGTTGAACAAGTAGGTGTCACTGTGGAGTTCTATGGTGGTGAACTTGACGGGGTTAGTTTTGGCGATCCTGCCATAGTTAAAAAATATGCTAGACGTGCGCAATTAGGTGAAATTTTTGAATTAGATCGTGCTACTTTGAAATCCGATGGTGTTTTTCGTAGTAGTCCCAGGGGTTGGTTTACTTTTGGACATGCTACATTTGCTCTTCTTTTCTTTTTTGGACACATTTGGCACGGCGCTAGAACTCTATTCAGAGATGTTTTTGCTGGTATTGATCCGGACTTGGATGCCCAAGTCGAATTTGGGGTATTCCAAAAACTGGGGGATCCCACTACTAAGAAACAAGTGGTATAATATGACATTGCTCCCGGTGTTTAATCAGAGAGATTATACCAAATAAATATTTAGAAAAAAGAAAAAAAAATATTAGTGTAATATTCATTCTAACTAAGAATAATTAAAAATCTTTTGATTACTTATCTTTATGGAAAATGTTGTAATTAGTACGAAAGCTATCTCCATAATTGTAAACTACGATCGAATCTATGGAAGCATTGGTTTATACATTCCTTTTGGTATCCACCTTAGGAATAATATTTTTTGCTATTTTTTTCCGAGAACCCCCCAAAATTCCAGATAGAGGGGGAAAATAATTCTTATCCTTTTACTCCTGATTATTATTATCAAAGAAAGACCTTCCCTAGCGGGAAGGTCTTTCTTTCCACTAGTCCTCGTGCTCCTCAAAAGGGTCTCTAAGTTGTTCAGACGGTTGCCCAAAGGCGGTATATAAGGCATAACCAGTAAAGCTCACAAGTAAACAAGATATGAAGATAGCGACTAAGGTTGCAGTTTCCATTGTTAGGTAATCCCATGTATATGCATATATATATAAATATAATAGTATACAAAGTTAGCAGATCTCAACCGATGCAATAGTTCTTATGGCTACACAGACTTTTGATGATACTTCTAAGACCAGACCAAGACGTACTATTGTAGGAAATTATTTAAAACCACTTAATACAGAATCTGGTAAAGTAGCTCCCGGATGGGGCACTACTCCATTGATGGGTATTGCAATGGCCTTATTTGCAATATTCCTATCAATAATATTGGAAATTTATAATTCTTCCGTTTTATTGGACGGAATTCCAGTTAGTTGGGTCTAGATAAACCAGAACATCCGCTCGGATCCCGAGTTCTTCAGAATAAAAAAAAACTAAGGAATTGAAGGCGAGCTATTGGATAGCTCGAGTTTCTAAGTTATTACGTTCCGGTAGTTTGATCGTGTAATTACTTTTATCTAAGGATTTTTGGAATATGGGCGTGCGACTTGTCAAATCTGATCTCTATTCTAGTACAGAATACCAGTCTGTTATCTTCATAAAGAAGGTCTTACCTCGTTGGATATTGATAAAAAGTGAATATCTGGAGCACGAGATGTTTAATAGATAAATTAAACAAGATCTGAACTATGGCTTATACCTGTCACTTAAACCTCGTCACCAGGGTTCTAATAAATTGAAAGAAGTATGATCAAAAAATCGAGAGATCTCCCGTGCTTCTTCAGCTGACTTTGGCTGAAGAATGGGATAGTATTTCATCTCTCTTAGTTAGCATATTTCATTGAAAGCCCACAATTGAATGAAAAGGTTATTATCCAGAGAACCTTTTTAGAATGAAATCAAATTATCGGGGTAGAATATAAATCTTAGGTTTACATTTATTCATCTATTGAGATCTCAACAAGAAAATTCCTATTGTCGTCGATACTAGTTGTTCCCTAAACAATTTATATAACGAATAGGGTAAAAGATTTTTCAAAAGGCCTATAGCAATTTCTTCTGCATAAGAATGAGCCGACTTGAAATTCGAGCATTATGAAGTTTTCCTTCTTATTTATTGTGGGAGCTCCTGGATCACTTTGAATTCTGTTCATTCATATCCCCAGAGAACGAAATATAAAGTATCTCGATATTTCACAATTAATATATTCGTTCAAAAAGTATTTGAATATTTTTGTTTAAGCCGTATGAAAGGAAATTCTCATGTACGGTTTTCAGAGGGGGAATTGAAGTTTACCTATCTCAATAAAGTCTACGATTGGTTCGAAGAGCGTCTCGAGATTCAGGCGATTGCGGATGATATCACTAGTAAATACGTTCCTCCTCATGTGAATATATTCTATTGTCTAGGGGGGATAACACTCACTTGTTTTTTGGTACAAGTAGCTACTGGTTTTGCTATGACTTTTTACTATCGTCCGACTGTGATAGAAGCTTTTGCTTCTGTTCAATACATAATGACCGAAGTAAACTTCGGTTGGCTAATCCGATCGGTTCATCGATGGTCGGCAAGTATGATGGTTTTAATGATGATCTTGCATGTATTTCGTGTTTATCTCACAGGTGGATTCAAAAAACCCCGTGAATTAACTTGGGTTACGGGTGTAATTCTAGCGGTACTAACCGTATCTTTTGGTGTAACTGGTTATTCTTTGCCTTGGGATCAAATTGGTTATTGGGCGGTCAAAATTGTGACCGGTGTGCCTGAGGCCATTCCTGTAATAGGATCTCCTTTGGTAGAGTTATTACGCGGAAGTGTTAGTGTGGGTCAATCTACCTTGACTCGTTTTTATAGTTTACACACTTTCATATTACCCCTCCTTACTGCTGTATTTATGCCAATGCACTTCCTAATGATTCGTAAGCAGGGTATTTCAGGTCCTTTATAGAGAGGAAAGATATATTTTGAACAAGTATCCATGAGTAGCCATAATCTATCGTTTTGTTGAGTAACGACTAATAATGATTAGATCGTTGCCGGGAATATTTCATATTAGGAATATGGAAATAAGAAACCATGCTCCTCGGAGTTCCCCGGATTTCTACTTTCAATTCTGAAGTATTATTGATCCAATACAAACAATTGAAGTACATCCTCAGCTCAGAGGGAGAATATGGATTATGGGAGTGTGTGACTTGAACTATTGTTTAGGCTGTGCAGATACATTCTTCGATCTGCCTTATAAAGATTCATAACGAAGTCTCTGCCCCAATTTTCTTATCAGAAATAAGAAGTTTAGAACTTGGGGAAAAGACATCCGTCGGTTTGTTCCGTTTCAAGAGAGTTTTTTCTATGATTGAATCCGGATTAGGAAGGGCTCCGTGAGATCCAGGTAATAGTGCACGATATTGAATAAAATATTATTACTTTTCATAGTATGAAAATGCATGCATTTCCCTTGCATTTCAATAAGGTAAACTATCGGAGTAAAATAAGAGATCTAAGGAAAGAGAAGGGCCGGATCAGTAACAAGTCAATACCTTGTATGCTATGGAGGTCTATCCGTGGGGATAGATACGGATTACAAGGAATGAGATAGTCCAAAAGGTATATTGATCATGATCGAATTTTAAGCTTACTTGGGTACTGAGCATCTAATCCGAAATACTAAAATGAGCAAGAATGGTATAAACATTCTTAGTTCTTATTATGAGGATACACCATTCATTTATTGCTCGAGCCGGATGATAAAAAAAGGCATGTCCGGTTCCTTCGGGGGATAGATCCATAAAGATCTACTTATCCCAATAACAAAGAAGCCTGACTTGAATGATCCTGTATTAAGGGCTAAATTAGCTAAAGGTATGGGACATAATTATTATGGAGAGCCCGCTTGGCCCAATGATCTTTTATATATTTTTCCAGTAGTAATTTCAGGTACTATTGCATGTACCGTAGGTTTAGCGGTTCTAGAGCCGTCAATGATTGGTGAACCGGCAAATCCATTTGCAACTCCTTTGGAAATATTGCCCGAATGGTATTTTTTCCCCGTATTCCAAATACTTCGTACAGTACCTAATAAATTATTAGGTGTACTTTTAATGGCCTCAGTACCTGCGGGACTATTAACAGTACCTTTCTTGGAGAATGTGAATCAATTTCAAAATCCATTTCGTCGTCCAGTAGCTACAACAGTATTTTTAATTGGTACTGCAGTAGCCCTTTGGCTAGGTATTGGAGCAACGTTACCTATCGATAAATCTTTCAGTTTGGGTCTTTTCCAATTTGATCTAACTTAGAATTTCAAAATATTGAAACAAATCTTTCGTGGATATATCTAGGGACTCATTGCTTCAAGACAAATTAACTCTCCCTAGATATATCCACTTTGTCAGAGATTTTGTCTATTCTACGAAAAAAATATGTTGAAGACGGATCCTAAGTTAGTTATTCCAACTATTTTACACAATAACTTAGGGAAGCGGGATAAATACAGAGAGAAAATATAACTATTTGATGGATCTAATCCCAAAATTGCGCAAAACTTCTAATATCTGTTTGACATAATTTTCCGTGAGGATTTTCCTTAGATCTTCTCGGCTGTAATTCATTAGGTCCGATAATGTATTTATATGGGCGTTTCTGAGGCAGTTATAGATCCTAGTGGGTAACTCTAATTGGTCAATAAAAATATTAGAAAAATCCACTCCTTCTTTTGTTCTGTTCGTGTCCGTCGATATATGCAAAAGGGGATTATTTGTTCCATCAATACTCTGTTGCTCTGCAGACAGGAAAGGAAGCAATAACTCAATCAAATTCCGAGAAGCTTCGTAAAGCGCCTCTCTAGGAGTTACTCCTCCATTCGTCCATATCTCAAGGAAAAGAACTTCTTGTATCTCATTTCCATTCCAATAAGAATGAATACTATAATTTGTATTTCGAACGGGCATAAACATAGCATCTAAATAAACGCCATCCTTAGGATTATAATCCTTCGTATTTTGGATAATATATCCGCGACCTTTTTCAATTTGCAATTTTATATCTAAAGTAATATTTTTATGCACAGTAGCTATATGTTGCATAGTATCGATTATTCTTACAGAAGGTGGTAATACGATATCCTGAGCGATTACAAGTTTTGGCCCAACGATACATAGAGATGCTTCCCGAATTCCGTACGGATCACTTCTAAGTACAATTTCTTTCAGATTTATCAAAATATCATGTACCGATTCTTCAATACCTATTATTGAAGAATATTCATGTGTTATGTTCTTAAATTTGGCACGTGTTATACATGTTCCTTCTACTTCTCCAAGTAAAGCTCTTCGCATTCCAAGACCTATTGTATTAGCTTGACCTTTGCAAAGCGGATATAGAATGAAACGGCCATAATGAAGACGCTTACTATCTTCTCTGGATTCGACACACTTCCATTGTAGTCTCTTAAGGGAGACTGAGATCTCATCTTGAATCATATTAATTTCATTTTACTTGAATAGATTATTTAATCATTTTTTTTGTTCAAATTCATTCAATTTTTACAAACGTCTCTTTTTGGGAGGTCTACATCCATTATGCGGCATAGGAGTTACGTCACGTACATAATTTAAAATTATGCCACTTTTACGAATGGTTCGTAATGCTGTATCCCTCCCCGAGCCAGGGCCGCTTATCAGGACATCCGCTCGTTTCATCCCCTGATCCATTAATGTACCAATAACATTTTCCACTGCAGTCTGAGCAGCAAATGCTGTACCTCTTTTTTTGCCTTTGAATCCACAGGCACCAGCAGAAGACCAAGAAACCGCTTGTCCCCGTATATTTGTAACAGTCACAATGGTATTATTAAAACTTGCTCGAACGTGAATAACTCCTTTGAATATGCGACGTTCATTCTTACGTGAACCAATTCTTCTTCTTGTAATACCAATTCTTCTTCTTGTAATATCAATTCTTCTTCTTGTAATTTTTGACATATTAATAGTTTTATTAATCGTTTAATATCTATGAGAGAAAAAAAGAAATCTATCTAAATCTATCTGTATAAATAGATTTAGATAGATTGGATGTCAAAATTGATTTTATACATTTGTCTCTTGATATAGAGAAGGATTACCCCTGCCTTTGCTTATGTCTCAAATTGACACAAATTACCCTAACCCGTCCCCGCCTACGAATTAGGCGACAACTGTCACAAATTTTACGAACAGAAGCACGAATTTTCATGTCTGTGGTCCTTCAATTTGGAATGGGTACGCTCATATTCCATTTCATTTTCTGTAAAAATGGAGCTCATCTAATTAATAAGATCTATATATTGATCTCTATCAGATATTCGATAAAAATCAAAAGGTTATTTCATCGTTTGCAGATTTGTTGCGAAGTCTATAAACTATACGCCCCCTAGTTAAATCATAAGCACTTAATTCGACTTTGACTCTATCTCCTGGTAATATTCGTATACAATTCTGTCGAATTCTACCCGAAATATAGGCTATAATCTCAGATTCGTTATCTAAACGGACGCGAAACATACCATTGGAAAGTGATTCAGTAACCAAACCTTCCGCATTGATTAAATTGGAATCCTTCTTCATAATAAATAGGGTTTTGGTACTAATTTTAGTATAAAATAACTCCCGATAAGTGGGAGTAAGCATCATATTTAGAGCTAAGAATAGTATTTTCGTTCTGCAGCTTTTTCATATCTCACAGACCCAATAGTTTCATATAAAATTCAGACGAATTACCATACATAACATAGTATTTCTCCACCGATTTTTTTTTGCCGAGCTTCTCGATCGGTCATAATTCCTTGGGGAGTAGAAAGGATTACGATTCCCATTCCACCTAGAACTTTAGGGATCTCCCGCGAATTGGAATAGATTCTAAGACCAGGTTTGCTAGTACGCTTTAAAGCGGTTATATATGTATTTTTCTTCCTTTTTCTATATTTCGAAGTTGAAATTAAAAGAGATTTTTGGCCTTCCCGATGTTCCCTAACATCCTTTAAAAAACCCTCTCGTACCAGGATTCTTCCAATCTTCTCAGTAATATTAGTAGTTGCTACTCGAACTGTGCGTTTTTTTACCATGTCAGCGTTTCTTATAACAGTCATTAAATTGGCAATAGTGTCGTTACCCGTGACGAACTAATTTTTAGGAATTCCCCATTTCAATATAAAGGGCATGTTTTCTTTTTTCTTCTGAGGAATATGCCTGAAATGCAATCTACTGCGATCTACAAAATAAATAATTTTTTATGCCATTATTTCTATTGAATTTAGCTATCAATATTTATAACACTTCGGGAGCCAATGATACTATTTTGGTGAAATTAAATTGTCTCAATTCCCGAGCAACTGAACCAAAAACTCGGGTTCCTTTTGGATTTCCTTTCTGATCAATGACAACTGCTGCATTGTCATCAGATCGTATTATCATTCCATTGTCTCGTTTAAGTTCTTTACACGTGCGTATAACTACGGCTCTAACTACTTCTGATTTTTCCAGGGGCATGTTAGGTATTACTTCCTTAATCACAGCGATGATCACGTCACCAATATGAGCATATTTACGATTATTTGTTCCTAGAACTCGAATACACATTAGTTTTCGGGCTCCGCTGTTATCTGCTACATTCAAATAAGTTTGAGACTGAATCATGTTTCCTCCAAAAAATTTGTTACCTCAGCGTAAATAAAAAAAATTTAGAATCTACAAACTATTAATCTTCTTCCACCAAAAAGAGCTCTTTCGTTCTGTATTATATAGATGAAGCAATAATTAATTGAGTATGTATAGGCATTTTGTATGCAACAATTTGAAAAGCTGCTCTAGCTACAGTCTCTGACACTCCACCTATTTCATAAAGTATTCGACCAGGTCTGACGACAGATACCCAATATTCAGGAGCTCCTTTGGGTTTCCCCGAACCCATACGTGTTTCAGCAGATTTCATTGTAACGGGTTTGTCCGGAAATACACGTATCCATATTTTTACACCACGACGGGCATAACGAGTTATTGCCCGACGTCCTGCTTCTATCTGCCCAGATGTGATCCAAGCAGGTTCAAGTGCCTGAAGAGCAAATCTACCGAAACAAATGCGATTGCCCCGATAAGATACTCCCTTCATTCTTCCCCTATGTTGGTGACGAAATTTCGTTTTTTTTGGGTTCTAGTCGATGGTTCTATTTTAGCAAATATTACTATTTTGGCCCCATCTCTACTTCAGAACCGGACATGAAAGTTTCTTCTCATCCGGCTCCTCGTGAAGGAGTCTATCCAAAAATGGGACAATCAATATTGACATCATGTTTTATATAGATAGCAATAACCCTAGATCTACAAACAAATTAGGCTAGAAATTACGCATATCATTCACGGAACAATTCTTTTATTTCAGTTGAGATTGTCAAAAAATTCACAGGCGAATATTGGCTCTTTCAGTATTTGCTTCATGGGTCGATTCATAGACTCCATTGAAATAAATTCCTTGTTGGTTTATTTCGCCATCCTATCCAATGGATGATTAAGATTCTTTTATAATCTTATGCAGTCACAAGTTCCATCGTTCTCATAGCTTTTAAATTGATGTTCAGGTCTTCCCTCTGCAATGGAGCTCTAAATTCATCAGAATCAACTTCCTTAGTTTTCATCGACCCGAAGCTCTCTTTTTCGTAAACTGAATCCATTCAATCCGGAATGAATCTGGATGATTCTTATGCTTTATCACACTGCTCTTTAGGAGTGGCTCATGAACCATACAATACTGAAAGGAAGAAGATTTCATTCTTTCTTCTTCTCCTTCCCATCTTTTTCTTTTCTCGCATTGCCGAACGTCTCTCTCGCTTCACAAGGGATATAGATCTCATGGGTCTGCCCCTTTGTGGAAGAAAGTCTTTGATTCATTCTATATAACTATAGAATAGTTATATGTAGTAATAGCTATTAGCTTATTGGATCTTGATAATATGAAGCGGGGAGTTGGTTTCTAATACCAGAGACCAATCCGTCCTTATTTTGAGTTCTCCATCACTCATCACTTTAGAAAAGAAGCAGAAGCTCGATCTCAACGAGTCACACACTAAGCATAGCACTGTTCCAGAATGGTGAATCTAATTTCAATTTGATCTAATAGAATTGACGATTCATGATCAGAAAGATCACGGGATGAATCCATTATTCCTCATCCTCAAAAATCCAAATTTTTATCCCTAATACTCCATAGATGGTTCGAGCCGCATAATAACAATAATCAATTTTAGCTCGAATGGTTTGTAGGGGAACCCTACCTTGCTTGATCGATTCGCTACGGGCCCTTTCTCTTCCGTCGAGGCGTCCTGCAATTTTGATTCGAATACCTTTGACATCTGCCCCTTTAGCTAGTTCAATAGCTTTTTGAATCGTTTTTCTGAATGGAACTCTATTCTTTATTTGCAGCGCAATATATTCTGCAAGAATATTAGGTTCTCTATAAGGGTTCACTATTTCTTGCAGAAAAATGAAAAGTTTTCGGTCCACAGAAAGCCTATTTTGTAAAACCAAATACTCTATATCGTTTCTTAATCGTTTCACTTCTTGACGTACACTTGATCTTTTGGTTAACAAGTTGGGAAATCCCATATATATTTGGATATGAAGCAAACTTCTCTTTTTTGCAATCTCTATACGTGCGAGTCCCCCATAATCTGAGGAGCTCCTTATAAGTCGTATATAATTTTCAATGCAATTATATATTTTATCATCTTCTCGTAAATCTTCGGAATAATCCCTTTGTTTTGCAAACCAAAGGGAACGATGATTTTGGGTGAAACCAAGTCTAAAACCAAGTGGATTTATTTTATTTCCCATACATATTTTCCTTTTTGGTATATAATTGGATTATTCAATCTATCTGGATATTTCTTCCAATACAATAGTTATATGACAAGTGGGTTTGTGTATTTGATAAGCACGCCCCCGAGCTCTAGGTTGAAATCTTTTGAAAAAAGAACCTTCATTCACTTCGGCTCTGCTAACAAATAAGTTGGCTTTGTTTAAACTCATATTGTGATTAGCATTTGCAGCTGCAGAAGAAATTAACCGTAATATGGGATAACATGCGCCATAAGGCATCAGTTCCAGTATCATAAGTGCTTGCCCATAGGAACGACCACGAATCTGATTGATTACTCTACGTGCTTTATGAGCAGACATACGTATCTGTTTAGCCATAGCTCGTATTTTTGGGCTTTCACTCTTATTTATCATTAACCTTCATCCTCCCCGATCTACGAAGACTATTACCAATAATATTTCTTCTCGTTTTTTAAATTCTTCTCGTTTTTCGATTTCTTATTGTTTCTCGATTTCTTATCATTCTTCGTTGTATGTCCCCGGAAAATGAAAGTAGGCGCAAATTCCCCCAATTTGTGGTTTACCATACGATCTGTTATGTAAATCGGTATATGCTCCTTTCCATTATGAACAGCAATTGTATGACCAATCATTGCGGGTACAATGGCAGATGCCCGGGACCAGGTCACTATTATCTTCTTTTCTTCCTTCTTGTTTAGATTTTCAATTTTCCTCAATAAAAAATTAGCTACAAAAGGATTTTTTTTTCTTAGTGGACGTGCCATGGCCAATTACCTTTCTTTTGAATTACCTTTCTTTTTGTTGAAAGAAGAAATAAAATGGATTTCCAACTATTCCTACTTACGTCGACGAAGGATCGAAGCATCGCTATATTTATTCCTCTTCCGACTCTTTCTTCCAAGTGCGCTATAGCCCCAGGGAGTCACGGGTTTTTTTCTACCAATCGGGGCTCTTCCTTCACCACCTCCATGAGGATGGTCCACAGGATTCATAACTACTCCTCTTACTTCAGAACGCTTACCCAGCCAACGTTTGGCTCCAGCTTTACCCAAAGCTCTATTGCTTGAATTGACGTTACCTACTTGTCCAATTGTTGCTAAGCAGTTCTCGGGTATTAAACGAACCTCCCCAGAAGGTAATCTTATTGTGGCCAATCCACTTTCTTTTGCGATCAGTTCTGCTACAGCACCCGCTGCTCTAGCTAATTGTCCGCCTTTTCTGGCTTGTATTTCCACATTATGTATAGTCGTGCCTAAGGGCATATTGGTTGAAGTAGACCTTTAGTTCGTAAAAATCCCTTCCCAAACTGTACAAGCCTCTCTCAGGGCATACAGCTTTCTGGATGTACATGATATTCATCTAACAAATATCAATATAGACCGGATATATATATATATATGGATCTAGAATGAAGAAGGATATATAATCAATTCCCTCTATTTCGATTCTGTACAGCCTAGGTGTTTGATTCCATCATCTGGCTTATGTTCCGTTTCCATGTAGCATTCAGAATGAATGACTTTATCAAATTACGTTAATACTTTTGTATCTTACGGATAACGTAGGAGGCATTTGAAACATCTCTTTTCCATCCTTCTTTCTCTTTTTGTTCTTTTTTTTTTCTTTTCCTCCTCCAGAAAATATTCTCACTGTCCAGCTCCGAATCTGCCTCTGACCATCAAATCAGATGTGAGTAACTTGTCTCTATCTTCATAACAAGGGGTCCTCTACCCTGTTTGTTTCTGCTTCAGACAATCCAGCCTTCTCCATATTATCATATCTCTGGAGTCAATGATTCCATATAAGTAACTATTAAACTCAATCACCCGCTGCCATTTATCCTCAGTTTCCCTTTGGGAATCATCCCGTACATAAAAGTATTCTCGTTGGATCAGTGATAGATTTGTAGGTTTCGCTGTAAACCCAATCGGTTGCTTTCGATTACGTAAATTAATAATTCAAACCGCACTCAAAGGTAGGGCATTTCCCATCGATATAGGAGCTCTTGGACCGGAAATAATGGTATCTCCAATCATGGCCCCTCTGGGATGCAAAATATATGTCTTTTCACCATCCCTGTAGTGTACGAGACAGATATATGCACTTCTATTAGGGTCATATTCTATCGTTACAATTTTTCCTGAGATGCCTTTTTTACTTCGACGAAAATCAATTTGACGATATAGACGTTTGTGACCCCCTCCTCTATGTCTCGTTGTAATAATTCCTCTGTTATTACGACCTTTCCCGCAACGATGCCGTCCAGAGGTCAATTTCTTTTGTGGATGAGACTGGGCTCCCCCGTTGAAATCTGATAGGGATCTATCGCGTGTGCCTGGAGTAACAGTTCCGTACAAACGAGTGGTCATGTTATTAATTAATTGAATAAGTATCATTCCTGCAAAAGTGGGATAGAATAACCTGGTTCTAGTGTAATAATCATACGTCTATAACGCATTTGACGTCTCATGATTTGCCTTATCTTTCCCTTCTTTTCCGGGGGTCGATAACTATTTATTGCTATTACTCTAACATTGAAGAAAAGTTCAATCCAATTTTTTATCCTTGTTTTGGTCGATCTCGAATCCACATTCAAAGTATATTGATTCTTTTCTAATAGGCGACAACTTTTTTCTGTAAGTACTAGATCTAGATATTGATCCTCATCCATAAATATTTCTCCTTTCCTATCTTTCACGAACAAATACAAATGCCTATATCCATCTATCCATATTGATGATATGGAATCATTTTGTAATAAAATGGTATGAATATATCATATGGAGAACTCAAAACTTCCGTTTTTTAATCCAAATGCAAAATTTTGCTTTTGGATTAAAAAATTGGATTATGATTATCCAAAGTATGATTGATGGGCAAATCAAAAAAGCAGATAAATCTAGTTTCACTCCCCCCCCCCCCCCCCCCCCCCCCCCCCCCCCCTTCTCCTTTTCACGTTCAAATGAACAAGTTTCGCCCTATTTATATGGTTGGTTAGGATCAATCCAAACCAGTTAATTTCATCTCAAATTTGAAATGCCGACTATTCAACAACTTACTAGAAATGCTAGACAGCCAATAAGAAATAGAAAAAAATCTCCTGCTCTTCGAGGATGCCCTCAGCGTAGAGGAGTATGTGCTAGGGTGTATGTGCGACTCGTTTAGATCAGAAGTTGAAATGGAATAAGAGACTCTTCTAACAGAAGAAATCTTTTTTTCTGCTGTGGCAAAATACAGATCTATCATCTAGCCTTACTGGGGATGAAATTTATGGTTTCCATTGGTGCAAATCCAATCACCTCAATCGATGTGGGATGAAAAGCAATTCCTCATTGGTAGCGAATGGTCATCAATCCATTTAGCGGGGAAATAATGCAAATTGAAAAAGTATAAAAATGATACTTTTATTGCTGCGAGAACGGATCAAAAAGGTTAGCTACTTGGCCAACTCTCATAATTACATGTCGTCACTGTATGTATAAATCTTATCATGACAGTTTATGACAGTTTTTTTTTTTTACTTTCTAATTTGTGAGTAGAGCTCAAGGTGGTAAACTGTACAAGTTACTAATAACACACTCATCTCATATCTTATAAATAAAAGGGCTCCGGCGTATAGAGAGGACCTTACCGTTAGAGAAAGAACCATAGAAACGATGAAACCCATGATTTTTTCTTCATGCAAGGTCCCATCCCTTGCCTATCTAGAAAGTGCCTAACTGAAGGGAATTATGGTTGGGGAGGTTGCAGTAGCAAAAGCCATTGGAATCTTTATTTTATACATTAGAAGAATCAGTTGATTCTTGATAAACCAAACGAAAGAAAGATTGATCAAAAAATAGATTCGTCATTCACGAGAATAAACTTCAATGACCAGAGTTAAACGTGGGTATATAGCTCGAAAACGCCGAAAAAAAATTCTTGCATTTGCATCAGGCTCCCAAGGGGCCCATTCAACACTTTTTCGAACCGCTAACCAACAGAAAATTAGAGCCTTAGTTTCTGCTCAACGAGATACAAGTAGACGAAAGAGAGATCTTCGTCGTTTGTGGATCACCCGGATTAATGCGGCATCCCGTGCTAATGGAATGCCTTACAACAAATTCATACAATATTTGTATAAAAGGCAGTTGCTTCTAAATCGTAAAACGCTTGCGCAAATATCCGTATTAGATAGTAGTTGTTTTTCTACAATCTTTAAAAATATTAATGTATGATGAAATAAACTAAATCTCCCGGAGAATTCGCTCCGGGAAGCTATAAACATTGAAAAATAATAATTAACAAATGCGCCTGGATAATCCAATCCCTTCAATTCTTTCAATCAACTTTTTGATAGTAGAATTGAAATCTACCTTATCTTTCTTTATGAGATATCCCAATTTTGATTCGATCACGGAGTAAGCTCGCTTCTAGGGATCAAAATTAGTTATAACTAGTAACAAAAGGTACCAAAGATAGAATACGAGCTCGTTTAATAGCGGTAGTCATTAGGCGTTGTTGTTTCGAGGCCAATCGATTCACTCGGCGAGATAATATTTTTCCTCGTTCACTAATAAATCGACTAATTAGGCTCATATTTTTATAATCAATTCGATCCCCTGATCCAATTCGAGGCAAACGTTTATGAAACGTTCGCTTAGATTTATTTCTAGAAGACCGTCTGGATTTATTCCGAAAAGAGCGCTTATATTTATTCCGAATAAACCGTTTCTTTCCATTACCGAATGATCGCTTAGATGTATTCATAGTTTGGTTCATGAATCTTTCAATTAAAATCTTCATAGTTTGTTTTCCTCCCAAATAAACTATTTATTCAAAACATTTTGAAAAGAAATATTCACTGATTTTGTGAAAATCAAAATTCTTTCTTTTTATATCTTTGATATATTTTTATCCTTGAAGATTGAGTAGTATATTCAATCTATTTCTTTATTTCCCCGTGAAGGGTATGCTTGTAACAATAAGGACAAAATTTCTTCAATTCCAACCGAATAGGTGTATTGTGTCGATTTTTGCGAGTTGTATATCTGGAAATACCCGTAGATTTTTTATCCGCACTATGTAGGGTACAACTGGTACATTCCAAAGTAATTGTTACTCTTAGATCTGCCTTGGCCATAAACTCACTCTGGATATATATATATATGACATACTTCTCTTTTTTTGGACCTTTTTTTTCCGGAAAAGAGAAGAGAAAGAATGGGGTAAAAGTTGTCGCAGATCCCATGATTCAAGATTTTATTACGGTAATGAATCAGTAATAAAATCTTGAATTAGGAGTTTTCAACAGTATGATATTTGTGGGAGGGTTTTCGGTATCTATATTTCCTTTTCGTTTGATTCTAACGCTCCCCCCCCCCCCCCTTGTGTAGCTATGAACTCGGATCTATTGGGGGCTGAATCAACTCCTTTTGTTTCTCAAGGAAAAAATGAGAGGAGAGATCTAACATCATTTTTTTTTTTAGTTTTATATTTGCAGTAAAACTAAAATTGGAAAAAGGGAAAAGTAAGAGCATCTGGAAAAAAACGGTTGATCTCTATCAGTGAACCGGCTAAACACCCGAACCATAGAGTCGCTAGCACAGGTGCCGTAGAAAGATATGTCTTTATATCTTGCATTGTTCGTAAGTTCCCCCTCTCAATCATGACGTATATGTTATATGGTGAACTACATTCGTAGTTCATGAGTCTCTTGTACAGATAACCCGGAATAGATATCTGTACAATGATGCGGAATGCAAGATGTTGCTATTTCTGAAAGAACATTTATCATTACGATATATTATGAATGAGTAATCATTTTCTGGATAATAAACTCCATATATATAGAGTTTATTCACGAGATCAAATAAAAATGAAAGTGGATAAATGTGGAAAAAATTGTTAGTATTAACATAATACTAAAGTGGAATAATTGAAAGGGATGTAGCGCAGCTTGGTAGCGCGTTTGTTTTGGGTACAAAATGTCGCAGGTTCAAATCCTGTCATCCCTACCCATTTTTTTCCCTACGGGAAGGAGACCCATAGATACCGATTCGATAGTATAGCAACTATCAGTTATCAGTCATGGAATCATGTCACATGCAAAAGTGAAGAGTAAAAAAAAGTTGTACTTCTTTTCTATTCGTACCTTTTCGCTAAGAAAGCGCTCTTAGTTCAGTTCGGTAGAACGCGGGTCTCCAAAACCCGATGTCGTAGGTTCAAATCCTACAGAGCGTGATCCTGTTCCTATTCAATCCACTTCTATTGGCGGATTATCAATAGTTTCAACTAGAACAATCAATTGAATCCGACCTCCCAGGATGAGTAGGAGGCCCATTAAACAAAAAAAATGATGTTCCTCAATCAAATATCCAACTGATCACCACGTCGGTATTGTAAATACGCAGTTACAAATAATCCAGCCAGAGTTATAGGAATTAAACCTAATACAATTCCGGATAGTAAAGCTTCAACCATTTTGATTCAAAAAAATAAGTAAAGATAATAGCTACCCCGGATAGTATCCCGAATTAACTAACAATATCAATATATTCTATATCGATATTAAGATAAACGACGAGATTTTCTAAAACTAGAGTGAACGAAGAAGTTTTCGTTTTTCTTTTCAAATAAGGCGTATACTGCTCAAACCGATGAATAGGGCTAAGGTGGAAATTAGCAGAGCCAATAATAACCCGAAATAACTAATTATAGTAGGCATGGGAAAACTCAATGGAAGGAATATGATTGATACATATCTTTTTAAGGCAATTACCTAGATTTTTCGTATCTATAAGATACGATAAGAATAAAAAGATTAAAAATCTAACCAAATGATACATTAAATTGATTGTATCATTGAATGGTATCAACAAGTATGAATGAGAGTGGATTTGTCAAGATAACCCCATCTCATTTCTTGAGTAGCACCAAGACCAACTGCGTAATCCCTTCAGGATTTGCGTAACGTTATTAGCTGCGTTAATTAATTCTGCAATCATAGAAATATTAGTTTTTTTAGTATTGCATTCTTGTAGTAATAAATGCAAGCAAAGTCTGATATTCCAAAAATTCTATTTCTGTCCTAAAATAACATAGGAACAGCCCGTCATTTAACAGACCTACAATTCCACTAAGTTGGATAATATTCAATATTCACTGGATCCTCTTCTTTATCTACGGGATGAGTAACATTTGGCCCTTAATAGCCAAATGGCTTATATTCCTAAGCCCTTCAATTTATGAGGGACATAACTCTACCCACAATGCTATTGGAAGTACATCATAGATGAGCTTCAAAGCTCCTCTTCTTATGGAACTTCCATTACTAGGATGATCTACACGGACAGAATGTCCAAACGAACTGGAGACCAAAAAAGCTTAAAAAAAGGATAAGTGTTATTATAACATTAAATGTTCTTCTTCTTGAAGCAGGATCAACGTGCTTTAAACGTGCTTTAGTTATAAAGCACGCTATGGAAACGAAAGCCATTTAATACTCAAAATGATTTTCCCATGATCCACGCGCCCAAAATTGAATAAAATATTGAGATAGAGTTCCCCCAGGGCCTACCATAAAACATACAATAGTATTCCTTTTTCTGCCTCTTTGTAAGAAATCAAAGGAGTTGTTCAGTCGGCTAAACAGCCCTAGAAAAACTGGGCGGAGTAAAATCGTTTCCCTTGGGCAAAATAATATTGCTGCGTTAGCCAAAAGCCAGCTATACTGGTTCAGTATACTTTCAATATACCTTTGGTATAATATTGACAATCAAACGAGGATTAGAGAAAATATCAGTAATTTTCATTTGCTGATCTCTATCTTTCATGGGGTCAATTCCCCTTTGACTTTCCAATAATATATGGAGCTTAGCATGTCTGGGAATACGGGAGAACGCGCTTTTGCTGACATTATTACCAGTATTCGATATTGGGTTATCCACAGTATTACTATACCATCGCTATTCATAGCGGGATGGTTATTTGTAAGCACGGGTTTGGCTTATGATGTATTCGGGAGCCCCCGGCCAAATGAGTATTTCACAGAAAGCCGACAGGAGGTTCCATTAGTAACTGACCGTTTCGATTCATTAGAACAACTCGATGAGTTTACTAGATCTTTTTAGGAGGTACTAATGACTATAGATAGAACCTATCCAATTTTTACAGTTAGATGGTTGGCCGTTCACGGACTAGCTGTACCCACAGTTTTTTTCTTAGGGTCAATATCTGCAATGCAGTTCATCCAGCGATAAACTATATACTATATATAAATTATATTACGGAGCTATGACACAATCAAACCCAAACGAACAAAATGTTGAATTGAATCGGACCAGCCTCTACTGGGGGTTGTTACTCATTTTTGTGCTTGCTGTTCTATTCTCTAATTACTTTTTCAATTAAATATAGTGAGAATCTTATCTATTACCCAATTTGGTGAGATCTAATACTCATATATATGTATGATTGTTTATGTCTTGAGCATGACTATTTAAGTCAATTTGATGTAAATTGGAGTAAGAGAAATGGCCGATACCACTGGAAGGATCCCTCTTTGGTTAATAGGTACTTTAACCGGTACTCTCGTTATTGGTTTAATAGGTCTCTTTTTTTATGGTTCCTATTCCGGATTAGGATCATCCCTATAGATAATGAAATTTAGTTCATATCTATGGGAACTACTCTACATACAAAAGTGAAAACTAAAAAAGAAAGATAAGACCTTACGGTACCGTAAGGTCTTATCTTTCTTTTTTTAATATATTTTTGGCTTACATTTATGAAATTCATACAAATCCCACGACTGTTCTATTTACTCCCATTCTTTTAGTAAAGTGATAAAAAATAGATTCTCATGCTTCTGATATGCAGAAGCATAGCATTCTATCGATCTAGCTTGAATGTTCCTCCTCAAACAAATGTTAATTGATATATTATTCTGCAGAAAATTTGTCCATTTCTGGAACAGAGAATTACACAATTCTTTTTTATGGATGTAGAATTACATCTTTTACGTTACGGCCCGAGCTAAAAAAATGTTTCTCTTTTATTAGAAAAGCAACTAAAAGAAACGAGCCTCATTCAAACATTTACTTATCAAATAGGTCACCCCATTTGCTCAATCAACCCAACCATATTCGCTTTTACTCGCCTGCTCTTCCTTTTCCAAAAAGTTTCTAAAAAGACAGTCAAAAACTGAATGAATTCTATAGATTCAAACAGAAGGAAAGAGCGAATGAATGCTCCCTATCTTCGAAGAAAGATTACTCTAATCTCAAAATTTTATATGTATTCATATTATACATAAGGTATAGGTTCAATTCTTTCGGTCAACTTAAGGGGTAGTAATAGACACATAATTTTATGTACCTAAAAATTCATCTCGGCCAATTGAACTTTCTCAAACTGTTTCTTCTTAAGGACCAGAAATATCTGTGCCAAAATGACAGATGCTAGGAAGAATAAAAGACCTTGAACGCGTAAAGGATCTTGAAGCACTATTTCTGCATCTCCCTGACCAAATCCACCCACATTAGGATTATTCGTTAACGGCTGATCAACCTTGATCAATTCGCCTTCTGAAACAAGAAGTTCCGGTCCCGAGGGTACGATGTCAACAACTTGTCGACCGTCTAATTGATTATCAATAGTTATTTCATATCCACCCTTTTGTTTACGTAATATTTTGCTCACTCTACCTGTTGCTGAAGCATTATAGACCGTATTGTTGCTCTTGCTGCCATCGGGATAAATTTGGCCTCTTCCTCTATTACCGCCCACATAGATGGGGTATTTAAGAAAGTGAGCTACTTTATTAGTAGAAGGATTTGGTGAAAGGATGGGAAAGAGAATTTCAGTATATTTTTGACCGGGAACAGGACCTATTACAATAATGTTTTTTTGATTAGGACGATAGTTCTGGAAAAAAAGATTACCTATTTTTTCTTTCATCTCAGGAGAAATACGATCCAGAGGGGCTAATTCGAAGCCTTCGGGTAAAATAAGAACAGCTCCTACATTTAAATTCCCTTTCTTACCGTTAGCAAGAACTTGTTTTATTTGTGTATCATAGGGAATTTTAACGACTGCTTCAAATACAGTATCGGGAAGCACAGACTGTGGAACTTCAATCTCCACAGGTTTTTTAGCCAAATGACAATTGGCGCATACAATACGCCCAGTTGCTTCTCGAGGATTTTCATAACTTTGCTGTGCAAAAATAGGATATGCATTCGAAATAGATGCCCGAGTAATTATATGTATCATGATCAAGACCGAAATTAATCGAGTTATCCACTTTTTCACCCGGTCGTAATAAGTATTTCTATTTTGCATGGTTCAATTATTGGCTCCAATCCTTTTCTTTTAAAATACATAAGAGTAGGTAGCTATCATAGCTACCTGTATGCAATTTTGCTACTAGATTAGTCAGTAGCGTCTTTCACACTGAACTAGAAACGGAATGAAAAAGGGACAAATATAAAAAACAGTTGAATTGAACTGTTGTTGGATGAACAAATTCCTTATTCATTAATTGAGTGATAAATTACTACAAGTGAAGGAGATGTACGATTAAGACGACGAAAGATCCAATATTTGAAAATCGTATCCAAAATGACTGGAAAAGTAGAAACAAGACCAGATATTATTCGTTCGTTATGGGCCAATCCATAATTTTCGAAGATCCAATTGATCAAAAGTTCCCAACCATGGGGCGAATGAAACCCGATACATAGATCGGTTGCTAAAAGAATATAAAAAGCTTTGGTTGTATCGCTGAAGCTATAGAATAATTCTTGGATCCAAGAATTAAGAATAGCAAGCTTATTCTTACCCAGGATAAGATAAGCACTTAGAATAACAAAACCCATTATATTTGTTAATAAGTGTAAGATTATTTGGATACAATCTTGATTATACATTTTTACCAATTCAATCATTTTTTTTTGAATCTCTATTCGAGGATCTTGTGAATCCGTTTCCAAAGGATTTTCCACCATTCTTTCTAACATAAAAAGCTCTTCTATTTTCTCAAATCTCCCTAGAGTGCTTTCTTCTTGTATATAATCAAAAATTTTTTGAGATTGATTAGTATTCCACCAATTTATAACCCAAGGTTCCAAGCCTTTCTGTAATGAAATTGAAATTCCCCAAGGTAGTACTACTAGACCTGCAAGATATCGCAGAGAGGCTGATGCTTTATATTTGGCCACTTCCAATTCACGAATCGCTAACGAGCTAGATTCACTTGTTATCTCCGTACGAAATCTGAACAAGGTACGAGTTATAGAACGAGGTATGGGATTCATAGATGGATGTATTGAGTAATTCTTCGACTCCGAAGCACTATATGCTTCGGATAAGCAACGATTCATTCCGAATAAGAATGGGAATAAAAATAGAGATTGTTCCCAGGCGAATCCATAATTTCCAATCGCTTTGATCTAGAATAATTCTGTATTCATTATTTTACTATCAGTTTTTTCTCCGAAGACTTAAAGAAAGTGACATATAAGTCTTCCTTTTTCAAGTGAAAAAGGAGATCAATATTTCCTAGCAAAAAAGATCATAGTTTGGGGATAAGGTATATTCAATAAATATAGAATCTATATCGGGGTTAATCCGGTTGGTATATTAGATTCAATTATCCGATTGAAGTATGCATTTGTAAAAAAAAAATGTCTGAAAAGGTACGCTATATAATAAGATATATGTGTATTTTTTGATACATTGTATCAGTGTACTGGCTCTATTGGCTCCCTTCTGAAAAGAAGAAGAGCCATGAGGTGTTTGGGAACTGCCGGGAAATACTAATCAGATTTTCTGAGTACTCCCTCCTTTTTTTCCTGGTCGTGAAAATGAACTGCATGTCTTTCCCCCCCCCCACCAGCCTCTCATTGAAATCTCTTCCTCTCGTATATACTCGGGGATATACCGGTTTCTCTATCGAGAAATAATGAGATCAACTAAAAACCTTCAATAGATACACGTAAAAAACGTGCTAATTCAGCAGCTTTCTGCTCCATTTCACGTAAGGTCAAATTATCTTCAGTACGAATTAAGGGAATTTCTTGTTGACCTTTTATTTGCATATAAATAACACGACGAGGAGAAATACCTTCTTTAACTTCCATTTTGATCGCCCGAATATCTCTTATAGAAAATTGAACTGAAATACAACGATTTCTTCCCGGGAATCCCCAACGAAAAAGACATACAATCCCTTCTTTTTTATCAAACTTATTGTAGCCACTACCCACATTGCACAGAATTGTGCACCATAAATAGGTGCTAATGAATAGACCTGCAATACCATAAAAACACATTACAATTCCTTGTGGAACAAAAAGTATTTGCTGAGATGACAATAGGGGTATCAGATTCCTACCGAGATAACTCGAAATTCCGACTAAAAAAAATCCTAGTGAACCCGAGAAGAGTATACAAGCCCAAAAAAAATTACTCATTTTTCGAGACCCTCTTACGGGTTCTATCAACAGCTGTTTTGATCGACGATTCATAACGAATTGTGTCCTATTTCATTTAAGGCAATGGCCAAATGCTTACTCCTTTGGCGTCCAAAGTAATTATCATAATTATAAGCTAGCTATACACATCTAAGCATCTAAGCCGAGAATAGAATATCTCGGCTATCATTTACCTCTTTTTTTTCCCGTGCTCTCCGTTTGGAACATTGTAACTTATCAATCGATTGTAAAAACGACACTTTATGGGATTAGTCTAATATAAATCCCACTTTATATTCACATAAATATTTATCTATATTCGTGATATATAAGAAACATATCCATTCATGGATGGATATGTATAGATATCCATCCAGATTATATCCATATATTATACCTATGGCGTATAGGTGGTGCATATATATCTATTCATATATTATGAATATATCTATTATCTAGATGGATATCTATTTAGATCTATTTCGTTCATATTTAGAACGAGCATTTTATGTTCTACTAAACAAAAGTCTATTTTTTATATTGAAACCAATATATGAGATCTTATTGGGCTAGATTCACAAAATCTCGTCTTTTTGGATATGGAAATACAAAAAAGCCATTGTAACTGCTGGGAAAAACAGGCCCACTAGAGGCACAAAAATAGAGGATATGCTATTTGCCATAGAACGAGTACCTTAATGAAATATTTTACTTTATTACAAGTAATTATTATAAGACCGAATGAGCGATAGGTCAAAACCAAATAAGTGGTCCTTTCCTTCTTCAGAAACACATCTATAAAAATATTGTTCCTTTTCGCATCAAATAGTTTTTTTGAGTCTAAAACAACTATTTTAGACTCAACCCGGGATCTTCTTTTGATTAATATAGAAGTATAAGATTCTACATATTAAAGACTGAATAAATAGATATATATCTATCTATTACAATAAGGTTTATACATATTCAAAAACCTTATTTATTAGTAAAAAGGATTTCAATCTTGTTTCCTCCTATTTGAAAACCGCGTAGGAATTTCTATTGCATGTAGTTAGAGGATCAATACTTTTGATGTAGATCCGGCTTTTCCTTTGTCGCGAACTTGTATCATAATACAAGGTTTCGTTACAAAGAGCTCAATCAATATAATAATTGATTGCTCCTTATAAGCAAGCAAACTCCACAGCGTTGAATCAACGAAACTTGTAAAGCTTCAGTATATCACGCAAAACACCTTTTAAAATACTCCGTGGAACAATTAGATCAAATAACCCATGGTAAAATAAATACTCAGCCGTTTGGAAATCATCATCTTCTATTGTCAGATTTAATGTCTGCTCAATTACTCTTCTACCAGCAAATGCAATGTACGCTTTAGGTTCAGCAATAGTGATATTTGGCAACATGCCGAAACTGGCAGTCACTCCACCTGTTGTGGGAGAAGTAAGAATCGATATATAGAACAACTTTTTCTTACGTTGGAAAATATTCAACGCAGAAGCTATTTTGCCCATCTGCATTAAACTAAAACTTCCCTCTTGCATGCGTGCTCCACCAGAAGCACACACCGTAATCAATGGAAGAGATTTCTTGGTAGCGTACTCGATCAGACGGGTTATTTTCTCACCTACTACCGAGCCCATACTACCCCCCATGAATTGAAAATCCATAACTCCAATTGCGATAGGAATACCATGTAATCGACCTATGCCTGTTTGAATAGCGTCGGTTAAACCTGTGTCTATTTGATAGGAAGTGATATGATCCATATAAGGTTTTTCTTCCATATCAAGTTCTCTCTCTTCCTTTTTCCGCTCTTCCCGAAGCTTCTTCTGATTCCTCTTTTCACGAGAAATCATATAATGAATCTTTTGGATTTCAAGAGCAAGCTTTCTTTCTGGAGCTTTCTCCTCGCAAGGCAAAATATTATACTCCTTCAAAAACTGTTCAGAAAAAGAATCTTCAGGAACCTCCTCTTCATCAACTTCCTCCTCAGGAATCTGCTCAGAGGGTGAAGGTCCCTTCTGGGAAGATGCAGTAATGTTCTCACGAAGTGAACGAACCTCCTCAGGAAGTGAAGGAGCCTCCTTAGAAGGAATCTCCTCTTCTGAATCTTCAGAAAAATCCTTTAACCACCAATTTAACCACCGAAGAAACTCTTCTGACGATTCAGCTGAAACTGGAGTATACTGTTCAAGATACTTTTCCCAAGTCCGTAGGGACTTAGAGTCGTCCCAAAATTGTTCAGAAAAAGGGTCTTGAGGAACCTCGTCTTCAGTGTCTTCAGAAGAACTATCTTTTATTCCTCTAAAATAATTTAGAGAACAAGAATCCATCAAAGTAACTATCTTTCCATATAAGAGGATCCCTTGCAGTTCATCTTTGAAAGATTGAACTTCTAAAGATTTTAGATCTATCTTATCTAAAATAGATATATGCCGTTGAAAACAACTTAGAGCAAAATTCATTAGTATTTGCTTGAGATATCTACGGAATATCCTTTTCAATATATTAAAAATATTTTCCTTATTATTGTTTGGGGTCCACTCTCGCATCTCATTAAAACTATTTCTAAACTTCTCTTCTATATATTTGATATCTTGCGTTAATTTTTCTATATATTCGAAATCTTGCATCAGATTTTCTGGATATTCGAGATCTTGCATCAGATTTTCTGGATATTCGAAATCTTGCATCAGATTTTCTGGATATTCGATATCTTGAATCAAATTTTCATTAATGGAAGGCTCCTCTTCTATTATCTCCTCGAAAATTTCTTCTGTAAGTAGAAGTTCTTCAATTTTTGGAAGAAATTTCCAAAGCAAAAATGAATAATATATACAGAAATTCCAGCGATAATCTATCGAAATTCTCGAATTTTTCCCGTTCATTTGCCAAAAAATCTCCATCCTTTCTTCAGTTCGAAGATTTTCAAACTCGGAAAAAACATCTATGGTACATAGATTTTCATCCATGGGAACCCAAGTGCCAGAATCCACTAAAAGTTCAATCCTATCAGAACTACTCATTTGCATAGGAAAGCCACAATCTTGGCAAATTGCCATATTTTGCCTCAAATGCTTCCTAAATTGCATATTGTAACAATTATCGCATTGCGCCCATAATTGTCTCAAACGCTCATTATCAATCAGCTGAGGCTGTTCAGTATTTTCATCTCCTTTCTTGACAATAGCGAGGTGATTCGCTTTCTCGGTCAAATCCTCAATTACTCGATTAATTCGACGTCGTTCTTCGTGCCATTCTCTTAAAGTCATAATATCTCCTTCATCGTATACAATATACGAATACACTAAATTTATTCATTTGATTCATATGAAAGTGGAATAGTATAAAATAGAGGATCAGAAAACGAAAAAATAGGTAAATTTTATTTTGACCTCTCTCTTTCGTTTTCACCTTCTTCCCAAAAGGGGAATAAAATTCCAAAGGAAAACGTATTAATTATTCTTATTCTTCTTAGAATCAGAAGAAACAGACAGAAGGAAACACTAGTTTCATCAACGTCTCCCGCTCGTACCTCTCGCCCGCCAAAAGGGTCTTTTATATAAGACCCGTTCGTTGGTTCTCTTGCTAAATCCAGCAAACATTCAAGAGATCTATCCTAGATGGATCTATCCTAGATCCATTTGGAAAAATACCCCTAAAATGGATTTACCTCGAATGAAGTTCAATTATTCGATTTCTTCAATATTATCGAACTTCGCAGAAACCTTTTCTTTGAATCTAAATCAAAAATCGATTCATATTGTGAGATACCACGACACGATAAAGAGCAATTTATCGCAAAAAGCCTATGTCCATCCCAAATAGAAGATATTAATCGAATAGGGTTCGGGCTAGAAGGGATTTGAACCCTTGACTCCAAGGTCCGGAACCATGTGCTCTGATCCACTGAGCTACCAACCCCTACAAGGTAAAAAAGTATGTACTTTATTCATATATACGTACATATGTGTCTATGCATAGACATAATGGAACGAAGTGATACTGAAATGAAGACATCCAATGTTTTATTGATCCGGCAGTAACATAATGTATTACTGTGGATTAGTTAGCGGGCGATCTATTGGGATTGTAGTTCAATTGGTTAGAGTACCGCCCTGTCAAGACGGAAGTTGCGGGTTCGAGCCCCGTCAGTCCCGGTCGAATTGAATAAGTTTACCCTTTTTTTATCTCTATGCCCGGAGAACAGGAAAAAAGGATGGGTAGACAGACCCAGATGGAGATATCCAGAAATTGAGTAAATCTCAATTTGGATCGACAGGATGAGATTCTGTCGATCCAATGTAGAATCCGTTGGTTAATTATGCCACCATTCCAATAAGAACATCAGATTATCGTATCTGATTCGTACAAATCAGCATTCGTGATTCGGCTCAATTTTTCTAGTAAAAAATTGGGCCGAGTTCGATCCGATTAGGATAACCAATGAATGAAAACTGGATTATAAAGTATCAATAGTTTCAAATTCAAATATGATCTCTTTCCATACTTCACAAGCAGCAGCTAGTTCGGGACTCCATTTACTAGCTTCACGGATCACTTCATTACCTTCACGAGCAAGATCACGTCCCTCATTACGTGCTTCTACACAAGCTTCTAAAGCAACCCGATTGGCTACTGCACCAGGTGCATTTCCCCAAGGGTGCCCCAAAGTTCCTCCACCAAACTGTAATACAGAATCATCCCCAAAGATCTCGGTCAGAGCAGGCATATGCCAAACATGAATACCCCCCGAAGCTACAGGTAGGACACCTGGCATAGATACCCAATCTTGAGTGAAATAAATACCACGACTTCGGTCTTTTTCAATAAAATCATCACGTAGCAGATCCACAAAACCCAAAGTTACTTCTCGTTCTCCTTCGAGTTTACCTACTACAGTACCGGCGTGAATATGATCTCCCCCAGACATACGCAACGCTTTAGCTAGTACACGAAAGTGCATACCGTGATTTTTTTGTCTATCAATAACTGCATGCATTGCGCGGTGAATGTGAAGAAGTAGGCCGTTGTCTCGGCAATAATGAGCCAACGAAGTATTCGCCGTAAACCCCCCCGTCAGATAGTCATGCATAACTATAGGAACTCCCAATTCTCTAGCGAATACCGCTCTTTTTATCATTTCTTCACATGTACCTGCGGTAGCATTCAGGTAATGCCCCTTAATTTCACCCGTTTCAGCCTGAGCTTTAAAAAGTGCTTCAGCGCAAAAGCAAAAACGATCTCTCCAGCGCATAAATGGTTGGGAATTTACATTCTCATCATCCTTCGTGAAATCAAGTCCACCACGAAGACATTCGTAAACTGCTCTACCATAATTCTTTGCAGACAGACCCAATTTTGGTTTGATGGTACATCCCAATAAGGGGCGACCATATTTATTTAATTTATCTCTTTCCACCTGGATACCATGTGGTGGACCCTGGAAAGTTTTGGAATAAGCAGGAGGAATTCGCAGATCTTCCAGACGTAGAGCCCGTAGGGCTTTGAATCCAAAAACATTACCTACAATGGAGGTGAACAGGTTAGTAACAGAACCTTCTTCAAAAAGGTCTAAGGGATAAGCTACATAGACAATAAATTGATTTTCCTCTCCAGGAACAGGTTCGATGTCATAGCATCGCCCCTTGTAACGATCGAGGCTGGTAAGTCCATCGGTCCAAACAGTAGTCCATGTACCAGTGGAAGATTCGGCAGCTACTGCCGCTCCTGCTTCCTCGGGGGGCACTCCGGGTTGAGGAGTGACTCGGAATGCTGCCAAGATATCAGTATCTTTGGTCTGATATTCCGGAGTATAATAAGTTAATCTGTAATCTTTAACACCAGCCTTGAACCCAGCACTTGCTTTAGTCTCTGTTTTTGGTGACATAAAAAAGTCCCTCCCTATGATTGATTGATCAGTTAATCACTCTTACAACGACGAGGTCTGCTCGACCTGGGTCAAACGTAACGTAAATAATTCAGTTGCGCCAATCGATTACAAAACACGTTATCCGTAATTGGACAATAAAACTTGTCCGGATACATTATTGTATAGTGTTCTGTATGTATAACGCAACCCAAAAATTTACCTTGTTTCCCGGTGGACCCGGGGATCTTTTAGCTATTAATTTAGTCCATGGATTTAAAGAAACAAATTGACTATTTACCATAGTATATGGAAATGTGAATTAATTATACGGGTGCTAAATATATCTGAAAAAGTAGAGAAAAAGGTTATGAATAGAATCCCAGTTACATATCTTACAGAGGATCTATGCATAGGGTGAAATATTCCTATTTCTAGACAAACCGAAGACTTTCTGATAATCCTAATTCATCTACTTCATATTACAAATATGAAATGTATTAATTAGGAGACGAAATAGCCTCAATAGCTTCTAATCGTGTTCTAGCTCTTTTGAGAGCTACGTCAGCCTCAATTGCTTGTCTCTTACCTCGAGCTCGAGCAAGGTCTGCTTTAGCTATACGAAAATCTTCCCGAGCCTCTTGAAGATCAATGTCAATACCTCTTTCTGCATTATTTACCAATACAGTGACATTATTATCGTCTATCTTGGCAAATCCACCCATCAATGCCATAGTGGACCACTGCGCATCGAGACGTATTTTCATAACCCCAATATCTAAAGCTGTAACAAGTGAAGCATGATTTGGTAATACACCAATTTGACCACTATTGGTAGATAGGATGATTTCTTTAACTTCTGAATCCCAAACAACTCGATTAGGAGTCAGCACACGAAGATTTAGGGTCATTTGACAAATTAACTTTCCACTTTGAAGTTCATAGCTTTCGCGGTAGCTTCATCGATGTTACCCACCAAATAAAAAGACTGTTCAGGGAGACCATCTAATTCTCCGGAAAGAATCATTTGAAACCCCCTAATTGTTTCTATAAGACTAACATATTTACCTGGAGAACCAGTGAATACCTCTGCTACGAAAAACGGTTGTGACAAGAAACGCTCAATTTTTCTTGCTCTTGCTACAGTTAAACGATCCTCTTCTGATAATTCGTCCAGTCCAAGAATAGCTATAATATCTTGAAGTTCCTTATAACGTTGTAAAGTTTGCTTAACTCCTTGTGCAGTTTCATAATGTTCCTCGCCCACGATCGAAGGTTGGAGCATAGTCGATGTTGAATCTAAAGGATCGACCGCTGGATAGATGCCCTTGGAAGCTAATCCTCTCGACAATACGGTAGTAGCATCCAAATGTGCAAATGTTGTAGCAGGAGCAGGATCGGTCAAGTCGTCCGCAGGTACATAAACTGCTTGAATGGAGGTTATAGATCCCTCTTTGGTAGAGGTGATTCTCTCTTGCAAAGACCCCATTTCCGTGCCAAGAGTTGGCTGATAGCCCACGGCGGAAGGCATTCTGCCTAATAGGGCGGATACCTCTGATCCTGCTTGGACAAAGCGGAAAATATTGTCAATGAATAAGAGTACGTCTTGCTTATTGACATCCCGGAAATATTCTGCCATGGTTAGGGCAGTTAAACCGACTCTCATACGAGCTCCTGGTGGTTCATTCATCTGCCCATAGACCAGAGCTACTTTGGATTCTGATATATTTTGTTCCCTGATGACTCCCGATTCTTTCATTTCCATATAAAGATCATTTCCTTCGCGGGTACGCTCTCCCACCCCACTAAATACAGATACGCCTCCGTGAGCCTTAGCAATGTTGTTGATTAACTCCATAATAAGTACTGTTTTACCCACTCCAGCCCCACCGAATAGCCCGATTTTCCCCCCACGGCGGTAAGGAGCTAAAAGATCCACTACTTTAATACCTGTTTCAAAGATTGAAAATTTGGTATCTAACTGCGTAAAGGCGGGAGCAGGTCTATGAATAGGAGACCTTGTGCTAGCATCTACAGGACCTAAATCGTCAACAGGTTCTCCAAGAACATTAAAAATTCGTCCAAGAGTAGTTCCACCAACCGGAACACTAAGAGGAGCCCCCGTATCAATAACTCTCATTCCTCTCATCAAACCATCTGTAGCACTCATAGCTACAGCTCGAACCTTATTATTTCCTAATAATTGTTGTACCTCGCAAGTAACTTGAATTAGTTGACCTATTGTATTTTGGTCCTTCACTATTAAAGAATTGTAAATATAAGGCATACCATCTGGAGGAAAAGATACATCTAGTACAGGGCCGATGATCTGAGCAATACGGCCTACATTTTTTTCTACAAGTGTGGAAATTCCAAGAACAAAAGGATTGGTTCTCATAAAAAAAAAAAAGAGATTTATTTTCATTGTTTGCTGATACTATTAAATGTGGTGTATCAAGTTGATGAGTCAATCATGACTGAGAGCTACCACTTCGATTTACTTAGTAATATCTTTGATAGTTCAACTTCAATAATAATCTTAAAATGCATTCCTTATTCCCATGAAATAAAAATTTATTTAGAAATAACAAAGTAGAAAAACTTCTTAGGTGCCATTGAGTCCTCAACGGCATCCAAGGAGTTTTACCTACTATTGGATTTGAACCAATGACTCTCGCCGTATGAAAGCGATACTCTAACCACTGAGTTAAGTGGGTCTTTTATCATCATAGGTATTTAATTGGACTTATAAACTATTTTAAGTGGAATTAAACCAATAAACAATATGCCCCTAACTAAATAATATTAGATCATGAAATATCTACCTTGACATATAGTGATCTGTTTGGTTAGTATAATATATTACCAGGATTGGCAAGGGCTATAGCTCAGCAAGGTAGAGCACCTCGTTTACACGTGCGCCGATGGTTTTCAGGAGAGTTTATCGGTTTATCCGATCTAAAAATAGATCCAATAGTCTTACTCTACGAATTGGGAGAACAATAGCATGACAAAAAATTCGAATCAAATTGATTCGAATTCTAGATCTAATTGATATGGTCAATCTCAGGGCTATTCAATGCCAGGCATAATGAGTATACTATGGGGACCTCAAAATAAATTCTTTTTGCTTTATGAACTTTGAGGTGTAAGAAGTCTCATATTACTTTTCATTTTCGAAGCGATAGAGACTCCTTTTGAGTTGATCTATGTCTGAGTAAGGCAGACCTACGTCAAGGGAACTTTTTGAATCACTTTGGGATTGCTTTTGGAAAAAATCCCATTTGGAGCATACGGAGCCATCTTATTTTCTTCCTAGAAAGAGGAGAATGGCAGACTAACTGATCAATCCATCAGTTAGTGACAGAGCCCAATGCAATAAAAATGCATGTTGGGTTCTTAGAACAGTTCAATTCATTTCGATAATAAAAACTTTGATCTGTTTCACCGAGAAGGTCTACGGTTCGAGCCCGTATAGCCCTATACGATGGACTAAGTTCTGGTACTCTTATATTCCCTCAATTTACTATTGCTTCTATGACCCGATCCTAACTAAAAACTGGGTCAGATCGTATCAACTATTCTCGTGTGCCTATGAGGATTAATAGGCGCGTGGGAATAAGGCAGATCGATCAAATTTCATTGATCAAAATGAAATTGATATCGTATGATTGGGCTTATTCATTGTTTATTATTTAAATGAATCTGTGTGTGTGTTTTTTTTTTTTTTTTTAACAAAAAAGATAGATCTTTGGATTTCTCCCACCTACCCAACGAAACAGAGGAACAAAGGAATTCAATCCTCTAACGAATGATAAAACCAAAGTGTTGTCACTTAGACTCTAACCGTTGTTCGTTACAAACATAAACTTGTTGTTTAGTATTTGTTTCGTTCTGAGAAATGATCCATTAGGTAACATAATATATCTAACCGATTGAATAAAAAAAAAGCTTCAAGAATTCTGTTGAAGGAATGCCCTCTGTTTCACCGTAATCCATACGTCCTGTGATTCTTGATAACAGGATCAATCAGATGATTTGTTAGCTCCAAACACACTCATTCTTTCATGGATTTACCTACATATTCTTAATACCCGGCTGGAAAGAATCAATTTTATACAAATGTTGATCTCGCCTAAACGCGAACCTTTGGTTCGTGCTCTTCCTAACCCTAAGATCATAACATGTTAGTTATGATATTTATCGGGAACCCACATTTATGTTTAAAACAACAGAGAATTTGATCTATTTCACAGGAGTTTCTTTATGTTTCCATTTTCCGAATATGAACCTTTTTGGATATTTCTAACAATATCCAGTTTTATCCCTATTATGGCATTCTCAATTTCAGGAGCTTTGGCTCCTATAAGTAAAGGACCAGAGAAGCCCACTAGTTACGAATCTGGTATAGAACCCTTGGGGGATACTTGGATCCAATTTAGGATTCGTTATTATATGTTCGCTTTAGTGTTCGTTGTGTTTGATGTCGAAACAGTGTTCCTATATCCGTGGGCTATGAGTTTTGATATTGTGGGTATATCCACATTGATAGAAGTTTTTATTTTCGTGTTTATCTTAATTGTTGGTTTAGTTTATGCATGGCGAAAAGGAGCATTAGAATGGTTTTAACTTACAAGTTTTTGGGCGGTGGGAGAGAGGTAGAAGATTCCATAAAGTCAGTAATAAACCCTATAGAATCAGCTCTACTTGATCGAACAACTCAAAATTCAGTGATTTCAACTACCGTAAATGATCTGTCAAATTGGGCCAGACTCTCCAGTTTATGGCCGCTACTTTATGGCACTAGTTGTTGCTTCATCGAATTTGCTTCATTAATAGGTTCACGATTCGATTTCGATCGTTATGGTCTGGTACCAAGATCAAGTCCTAGACAAGCTGACCTCATTATAACAGCTGGCACTGTGACGATGAAAATGGCTCCTTCTTTGGTGAGATTATACGAACAAATGCCCGAACCAAAATATGTCATTGCTATGGGAGCCTGTACTATTACAGGAGGAATGTTTAGTACAGATTCTTATAGCACCGTCCGCGGAGTGGATAAGTTAATTCCGGTAGATGTCTATTTGCCGGGTTGCCCGCCTAAACCAGAGGCTATTATAGATGCTATAATAAAACTTCGTGAAAAGATAGCTCGAGAAATATATGAAGATAGGTTTGAGCCTCAACAAAGAAAGAGATTTTTCACTCTAAATCATGGGTTTCATGTTGTACCCAGTATGAATACTGAAAAAGAAGAACAACAATTTTTACATGAATTTACCGAACCTCCAATTGAATCGACTTTCGAGGTATTCTCCGAAATGCCCGAATCTATTTCAGGGATACCCCTTGAAAAATAAAGAATTAGGGAATGAAAAAATATTTAGTGGAAAGTAACGAATAGGAAATCCAATTTTTTGCAATTGCATAAAAAATGTTAACCCCCTATACAAATACCTTGACAAAAAGTGCTGATAAAATCAGGGGTCGATTATCTGCTTGGCTAGCCAAGCATAAGTTAGCTCATAGACCTTTGGGTTTTGATTATCAAGCCACAGAGACGTTACAGATAAAATCTGAAGATTGGGCTTCGATAGCCATCGCTTTATATGTTTATGGCTTTAACTATCTCCGTTCCCAGTGTGCCTATGATGTAGCACCAGGGGGATTATTGGCTAGTGTATATCATCTTACAAAAATAGATGATAATGCAGATCAACCTGAAGAGGTCTGTATAAAAGTTTTTGTCGCAAGGGAAGATCCCAGAATCCCCTCTGTTCTCCGTATTTGGAAAGGCGCTAATTGGCAAGAACGAGAATCTTATGATATGTTGGGAATCTTTTATGAAAGTCATCTATGTCTCAACCGTATATTGATGCCTGAGAGTTGGATTGGTTGGCCTTTACGCAAAGACTATATTGCACCTGATTTTTATGAGATACAAGATTCTTATTGAATAAGATAAATGTAAACAACCTTTACTTTTGCAAAGTTTTAGATCTAAAACTTTGCAGCATCTATTTCAGATGCTATGGAATAGAAAGGACCACAAACAAGGTTTGGTACATGTGTATTCCCGCACATTCATTGTATATCGAGACAGATGGATGAAAAAACTCTTTTGTTGGCGCACCACAAATGATGTACAACGAGCACGTTGAATGATTTACCACGAGCACGCTATTTACGAAAACGAAAGATTCAATTTGACTTTTACTAATTTGAGTTGAAAATAGATTCAATCTATTCCCACCGTCAAACCATACTTCTGAGTTTTTACTGATATATATATATATATATCCAAGGTATCCAGTTCAATTTGGAATAAAGAAGGAAAATAGAAACAGGGAAGTATAGAACGGAACATATTTAATACTACCCCGTACTAATACATACGGATACATATATCCGTATATATATAGATATATCCATATCTATATCTGATGTATCGTTTTTTAAATGAGTCTGCATGCCAGGAACCAGATTTGAACTGGTGGCACGAGGATTTTCAGTCCTCTGCTCTACCAACTGAGCTATCCCGGCTCTTCTTTGTGCATCATCCTAGTGTAAACCCTGAACTTGTGTTAACTAATCCCCTTTCGAAAAAGGTCCATTTTACATCGGTAGGTCACCATTTGAAGGACTACAAACGAATAGGATTCATTACAATTCGACATCAGTATATGATATACATAGATCATATATCTATATATATGATCTATGATCAACTTGTTGTAATGTTTACAACATTCGTGTTTCTACTTTCTCCTTCTACTTTCTCCAAAGTAGTGGAATGATAGATAACAAGAATTAATATCTAAAAGAAAGTGAGAATTTGAACTTCTCGACAGAATTGGCAAAAAAAAAAGAATGATAAATCAGTATTTTGGAAATGAACCTGGGAATAGAGGGACTTGAACCCTCAAGGTCTAAAAAAACCGACGGATTTTCTTTCTACTGCAATTTACATTGTTGTTACTGGCATTGACATGTAGAATTGGACTCTATCTTTATTCTCGTCCAATCATTCATTCCAAAAACTGAGTGGACTTCTCTTTCTAGAGAAGTTCCTAAATTTCTTTTAGTTAATAGTTAACTAAGTATCGATTGATTGAGTTTTGAGTGATTGATGGTATTAATCACTTCTATTTATTTAAGCATAAATAAAGAGAATTTTATATAGAAAAAATATTGGATCAAATGATTTTGATTCGTTAGAAAAACTTCCATCGAGTCTCTGCACCTATCCCTCTCTAGGAGGAAAACTTTTATTCCTAGAAACCAGATTTGGCTCAGGATTGCCCATTCAAAATATATATATCCAAGGGTTCCCTGGATTTGGAAGCTATCACTTAGTACGTTTCCATACCAAGGCTCAATTCGATCAAGTCCGTAGCGTCTACCAATTCCGCCATATCCCCGTTCTCGGAAAACGAGATTAAAGTGTAATCTATCTCCTTCTACTATTTCTCTTTTATAAGAGTCATTAATTATATATTAATCTAATGGGTGGCATAAATGTGCCTTTTTACTCCCCTCTCTCTCGCCATCTCTACTTTCTGGCTGAGAATCATTATATTGTTTCTGTATTTTAAATGCAATGTAGTTATTTACTCTTTTCTAATTAGAAATAATGAAACGGTCACTATCAGTTGACTTTTTGTTCTCTTTCCCCCCTTAAAAAAAAATAGAAATTAAAGCAATCTTTCAATCTAATCTGGATTGCACTATTGAGTCTAGAATCGCTATAATTGTTAAGATCCCAAAGAAATTATGGATCGTGCACCAATGAGTATTGAATTATATCTCCCATTAATGCCTGCTTAGCTCAGAGGTTAGAGCATCGCACTTGTAATGCGATGGTCATCGGTTCGATCCCGATAGCTGGCTGTTTTACGTTCTTCCGTTGGTTTCCCTATAACCAACAATATTTGGTTAGGACCAAAAAATAGGAAGAAAACTCTTTATCTTTCAATCGTTGGTCCACCAAGTAAGTTTCCACTAGTTAAGGGGATTCATTTTTGGAGAAATCCAAAAGGATTGCTCCGATCCAAACAAAATTGGAAACATTTTGTTCTTCGTATAAAATCATTCAAGTATTCGTACGGTTTATACTATTTCTCTTTCCAGCACTATTTTTTTCATTTCGCTAAGGAGTTTTTTTATGTCCCGTTATCGAGGACCTCGTATAAAACTAATACGTCGTCTGAACAATTTACCAGGGCTTACCAAATATAGAAGAGTTGATCGTGAGAAAGAGAAAAAATCTCGATATCGTATCCGCCTAGAAGAAAAACAAAAAGTGCGTTTTCATTACGGACTGACAGACCGACAATTACTTCAATATGTTCGTATTGCTAGAAGAGCCAAAGGCTCCACGGGACAGGTCCTATTGCAATTACTTGAAATGCGTTTGGATAATATTCTTTTTCGATTGGGTATGGCTCTCACCATTCCCGGAGCCAGACAATTGGTCAACCATAGACATATTCTGGTCAATGGCCGTATGGTAGATATACCGAGTTATCGTTGCAACCCCAAAGATGTGATTACTATAAAAAATCGACAAAGATCAATGAATATCATTACTAAAAATTTGGATCTGTCTAAAAAACATCAAGAAAGATCGAGACTCATCTCTAAGAGAATCATTAATCGGAAATTGATTCTCTTTTTCCGATTTAAAAAACATTTTATGAAGCATACAGTGCCATTTCATTTGACTCTTGATTCGTCACGATATAAAGGAGTACTTAAATATAAAGGAATAGTTAATCGAATAATAGATAGTACAGGGATTGGTTTAAACATTAATGAATTGTTGGTCATAGAGTATTTTTCCCGTCGAGCCTAAATTGAGAATGAAAATGAAGGATTTCTGGATATCTGGGCAATTACGCCCTTCTCCCTTCTCTCTCTACTCTCCCAAAGTACGCAAATAGAAAGTAGGTAAATAGATAGAATTGTTTCGTTATTTGGGTAAATCGATATTCTAAAATCATTCTGTAGGTTACATTATAATTTTGTTATTCATGATACATTGATTGTCCCCCCTTTTCTTTCAATATTTGTTTACTTTCCCATACCGCTGTTTATTTTCTTACACCAATTGTTGTATAATAGGATAGAACGGGAGTTGCGGGACAATGAGATAAACCCGATTGTGATTCAACAGATCAGGAAAATGATGGAAAAGAGAATAAGGTAAAGATACGGAAAGAGAGGGATTCGAACCCCCGGTAGACGTAAGCCTACATAGCAGTTCCAATGCTACGCCTTGAACCACTCGGCCATCTTTCCTATGAGATGCTATGCCTTGAATATAATCAATTAAAATTCAATTAAAGTAGTGGATAGCAAATTCTTTTTAGAGATTCTATTTGTTCATATACACAAAAACTTCTGGGGGAATAGAGTATTTGTTCAATCCCCGAAAACATAAAAGGGCATTTTACCAAATTTCCTCCTATTTTGGGAAATCCTCCTTTTTCTTTCTCAATCTGTCGATCTTATCTTATCCGGATTTATTATATGATCAAATTGGTAAATTAAGATAAATCGACTAATCCATTCCATATGATGAATGATATAATCATGATGATTCTTTATCATCATCGTGTCTGGCTAAGAATCGATTGGCCATGATCCGTCGTGCAAATTCTATCATAATAACCCTATTTTTTTTCTATAGTCTTTAATCCTGTATAAAAGAAGGGTTTTTTGAATAGGGGATTCTCTATTGTGCATCCGTCAATAGAATGAGCATACTTTCGAGTATTTTCTATCTATTCCTATTCAGAATAATGAATTCGAAATGTGCGTATATTTACGATTGGAAAATATATTTATTTTTTTTTATGGTATTGCGCACCGGAAAATAATTTTATTCATGGGATCATTTCCATATGGGGAATGAAGGAAATTTTTCAATCTCTAATTGACTATGCCTAGATCTCAGAAAAATTACAATTTTATCGATAAGACGTTCACAATTGTAGCGGATATATTATTGCAAATAATCCCGATGGCTTCAGGGGAAAAAGAGGCATTTACTTATTACAGAGATGGTGTGATTTGAATCATTTTCTCTTTTTTTTTTATCCTTTTGCAAAAGGCGATTTAAGATATTGAGTCAAACAAAACTTACGCTTAGTGAAGGTGACTTTTAAACATAGAACAATCCCTTCTGTCGTGTATCCCCGATTGATGCAGCCTTAGATGCTTTGATCTTCTGAGATTCTGGTATCAAACGAAAGGTTACACCTATGTGATAGACTTTAACGGTCAAACCTATCGGATAGGCACGCATAGAGGAAAAAGCACTACGTGTGGTAATCGACAACACAAACGCTTCGTTATGATACACATTACTCCCCCCCTTTTTTTTGTTTTAAGGAGCTAATAGAAATGGTTAGGACAACAAACACCCATCTCGTTTGTACTTCGGATACCGATATCATAGAACCATCGGAGATTGTTGAAGTGACTAATCCCCAGAAAATACGCTGCGTTAAGGACAAAGAAATTGTTAGAGGTTCTATTTGTAGTGCTAAGATCTTTGGTGTTAAGAAAAGAATCTTTGCAAGAAGGATGGCTAGAGATTTATCGCCAATACACTAGCCCCTATCAATTCATAATATAGGGTCTTTTCCAATTTCACGGATTACTTCCCTCAATATGTAGAAAAAGGAGGAGCCGTATGAGGTGAAAATCTCATGTACGGTTTTGAAGCGGAGATCATTTCGATCAAATGAACGACCGTCACGGATGTCAGCTCAATCCGAAGGGGAATATGCGGAAGCTTTACAAAATTATTATGAAGCTATGCGACCGGAAATTGATCCTTATGATCGAAGTTATATACTCTATAATATAGGTCTTATCCACACGAGTAATGGGGAGCATACCAAGGCTTTGGAATATTATTTCCAGGCATTGGAACGAAACCCATCTTTACCGCAAGCTCTTAATAATACGGCCTTGATCTGTCATTACGTGCGGCTATCTGTACTATAGAATGAATTCGTTTAGAACTACTACGGAGAACGACAGAAGAAGAGGCTTTCTACATATGCACCGTCCAAAGTCACGGGGTTTATCAGCTGTGGGAAAAAAGAACATTCCTCATAGGAGCCCAAATAGGAATGGATAAATAGAGCCTCAATATTCCATGGATAAAATCATTCAATTGATATGGAAAGCACCATAAAGATCAATTATTGAAAGTTTGGGCTGATACGATCAAATCTGCTCATTGACAAAAATAAGGAATCAACTTATGTAATAAAGTAGATTTACTAAGCTATTGAGCAGCGGTGTAGCATCAGATCCTAAAGATGTAAAGTACTCGCCTACCAGTTAGAGACGGAAAGTACTCTTAAAAATTTCTATACAGAAGTGAGATAGTTACCTCTCAAAAAGACTTCTATTTGGATAATCTGAAGTAGATATCTTCGTTTATATACTTCATCTTTCTGGGGGTGGGAGAAAAGAGAAAACCTTATTATTGATTCAAAGTGAGGTTTGAAACTCATGTCATTGACCCTTTCTGGCCCTTTGGTTAACTCTAACCCATTGCCAACGAATAATCTACTATTTTGTAAGTTTGGGTAAAGGACTACAGAACAGAATAGTGAATTGAGCCGTATGAGGTAGGAAACTCTCAAGTACGGTTCTATGGGAGGAAGACTTTTATAAGTTGACCCATCCCGACCGAGGAGAACAGGCCATTCGACAGGGAGATCCTGAAATTGCGGAGGCTTGGTTCAATCAAGCTGCTGAGTATTGGAAACAAGCTATAGCACTTGCCCCAAGCAACTACATCGAAGCACAAAATTGGTTAAAGATTACGGGGCGCTTTGGAGAATGAGAATCTCTGGTATGATCATACCAGAGAAATCGTTGGGATTATTTCGGAAGAAATCAATGGAATTATTTCATTGTAATTTCTCGAATTAGTCTTCCAACTGCATTGGCTTCTCATATCCTTGGAATATATTGACAATATAACAAGGAATACCTTTTGTGGATCGTTAATGAGAGAGATCTTTTGAATAGGGCCAAATCCGGGGATGTCTTTTATTAATGATCCATGAATAATAAAAAGTTATCGTTATTCATAAATGTGATCTGCGGGGGGTCCAGATATATGGGTAAATACAGCTGGATATGAATATAATAATGATCATTACACCAATAAATAGGTTTTTACGTTGGGCCGAATGATAAACGTTTTTTCAAACCCATAACGGTCCATTGGGCACATATTAGATATGTCATAATAAATTTGAACACCTGCCTCAGATCGACTTCCTATCATAGTTGCTCTAGTCATGAACTGGGAAATAAATAAAGAAAGGAACGAGTTGAGAACATATATATATCATTCAATAATTCCTTCCTGTTGGCGGGTTTTTCTTATGTCTCGTCTGGAAAGAGGGGAACTCAATGACTATTCGTTCACCGGAAACAGAAGTAAAGATCGTGGTGGAGAGGGATCCTATTAAAACCTCTTTTGAAAAATGGGCCAAACCTGGTCATTTCTCAAAGACGCTAACTAAGGGACCTAATACTACCACTTGGATCTGGAATCTACATGCTGATGCTCACGATTTTGATAGCCATACCAATGATTTGGAAGAGATCTCTCGCAAAGTATTTAGTGCTCATTTTGGTCAACTAGCCATCATCTTTATTTGGCTAAGCGGGATGTACTTTCACGGCGCTCGTTTCTCCAATTATGAGGCATGGTTGAGCGATCCTATTCACATCAAACCGAGTGCTCAGGTAGTTTGGCCAATAGTGGGTCAAGAAATTCTGAATGGGGATGTAGGCGGAGGTTTTCGAGGAATACAAATAACCTCCGGATTCTTCCAGATTTGGCGAGCATCAGGAATAACTAGTGAATTACAACTTTACTGCACCGCAATTGGTGCATTGATCTTTGCAGCGTTAATGCTTTTTGCTGGTTGGTTCCATTATCACAAAGCTGCTCCAAAATTAGCTTGGTTTCAAGATGTAGAATCCATGTTGAACCACCATTTAGCAGGGTTACTAGGACTTGGATCTCTATCTTGGGCAGGACACCAAGTACATGTTTCTTTACCTATTAACCAACTCCTAGATGCTGGAGTTGATCCTAAAGAGATACCGCTTCCTCATGAATTTATTTTAAATCGCGATCTTTTAGCCCAACTCTTTCCCAGTTTTGCTGAGGGGTTGACCCCATTTTTCACCTTGAATTGGTCGGAATATTCGGATTTTTTGACTTTTCGTGGAGGACTCAATCCGGTAACAGGAGGTCTATGGCTGACCGATACTGCGCATCATCATTTGGCTATTGCAATTCTTTTTATTATTGCTGGTCATATGTATAGGACTAATTGGAGTATTGGCCATAGCCTTAAGGAAATTTTGGAAGCTCATAAAGGCCCATTTACAGGAGAGGGTCATAGAGGTCTTTACGAGATTTTAACTACCTCGTGGCATGCTCAATTAGCTCTTAACCTAGCTATGTTAGGATCTTTAACTATTGTTGTAGCTCACCACATGTATTCCATGCCTCCCTATCCATACCTTGCTATTGACTATGGTACACAGCTCTCTCTGTTCACACACCATATGTGGATTGGTGGGTTTCTGATAGTTGGGGCTGCTGCACATGCAGCTATTTTTATGGTAAGAGACTATGATCCAACTACTCAATACAACAATCTATTAGATCGTGTTCTTAGACATCGTGATGCAATTGTATCACACCTCAACTGGGCATGTATATTCTTAGGCTTCCATAGCTTTGGTTTGTATATTCATAATGATACTATGAGCGCTTTAGGGCGTCCTCAAGATATGTTTTCAGATACTGCTATACAATTACAACCCATTTTTGCTCAATGGATACAAAACACTCATGCTTCAGCACCTAGTTTAACAGCTCCTGATGCTACAGCGAGCACGAGCTTAACCTGGGGGGGTGGTGATTTGGTAGCAGTAGGTAACAAAGTGGCTTTGTTACCTATTCCATTAGGAACCGCGGACTTTTTGGTACATCATATTCATGCTTTTACTATCCATGTGACTGTATTAATATTACTTAAAGGTGTCTTATTTGCCCGTAGCTCTCGTTTAATACCCGATAAAGCAAATCTTGGGTTTCGCTTTCCTTGTGACGGACCTGGGAGGGGAGGAACATGCCAAGTATCTGCCTGGGATCATGTTTTCCTGGGGTTATTCTGGATGTACAATGCAATTTCAGTAGTAATATTCCATTTTAGCTGGAAAATGCAGTCCGATGTTTGGGGTAGTATAAGTGATCAAGGAGTGGTAACTCATATCACGGGAGGAAACTTTGCGCAGAGTTCTATTACAATTAATGGGTGGCTTCGCGACTTTTTATGGGCACAAGCCTCTCAGGTAATCCAATCTTATGGTTCTTCATTATCTGCATATGGTCTTTTATTCTTAGGTGCTCATTTTGTTTGGGCATTTAGTTTAATGTTCTTATTCAGTGGCCGTGGGTATTGGCAAGAACTCATTGAATCCATCGTTTGGGCTCATAACAAACTGAAGGTTGCTCCTGCTATCCAGCCCAGAGCCTTGAGCATTGTCCAAGGACGTGCTGTAGGAGTAGCCCATTACCTTCTGGGTGGAATCGTCACAACATGGGCGTTCTTCCTAGCAAGAATTATTGCAGTAGGATAATGGCTAGGAGGATTTGAAAAGCATTATGGCATCAAGATTTCCAAAGTTCAGCCAAGGCTTGGCCCAGGACCCAACTACTCGTCGTATTTGGTTTGGTATTGCTACCGCACATGATTTTGAGAGTCATGATGATATGACCGAGGAACGCCTTTATCAGAACATTTTTGCTTCTCATTTCGGTCAATTAGCCATAATCTTTCTTTGGACCTCTGGTAATTTGTTCCACGTGGCTTGGCAAGGCAATTTCGAAGCGTGGGTACATGACCCCTTACATGTAAGACCTATCGCTCATGCAATTTGGGATCCTCATTTTGGTCAACCTGCTGTAGAAGCCTTTACCCGAGGAGGTGCTCCCGGTCCGGTCAATATTGCTTATTCCGGTGTTTATCAGTGGTGGTATACCATCGGCTTACGCACTAATGAAGATCTTTATAGTGGAGCTCTTTTCTTACTATTTATTTCTGCGCTTTTTTTAATAGCGGGTCGGCTCCATCTACAACCTCGATGGAAACCAAGTGTTTCATGGTTTAAAAATGCCGAATCTCGTCTCAATCATCATTTGTCGGGGCTCTTCGGAGTCAGTTCTTTGGCTTGGACGGGACATTTGATTCATGTAGCTATTCCTGAATCAAGGGGGGAGCACATTAGATGGGGTAATTTCTTAAATATATTACCACATCCCCAGGGTTTAGAACCCCTTTTTACAGGTCAGTGGAATCTTTATGCTCAAAATGCTGATTCCAGTAGTCACTTATTCGGTACCTCGCAAGGGGCGGGAACTGCTATTCTAACTCTTCTCGGAGGGTTCCACCCACAAACCCAAAGTTTGTGGCTGACTGATATAGCTCACCATCATTTAGCTATTGCGTTTGTTTTTCTCATTGCTGGTCATATGTATAGAACCAACTTTGGGATCGGACACAGTATAAAAGATATTTTAGAAGCGCATATTCCTCCGAGAGGTCTATTAGGCCGCGGACATAAGGGTCTTTATAACACAATCAATAACTCTCTTCACTTTCAATTGGGTCTTGCTCTAGCTTCTTTGGGGGTTATTACCTCCTTAGTAGCTCAACACATGTATTCTTTGCCTGCTTATGCATTCATAGCACAAGACTTCACTACCCAAGCTGCATTGTATACTCATCATCAATACATTGCCGGATTCATTATGACAGGAGCATTTGCTCATGGAGCTATATTCCTCATTAGGGATTATAATCCAGAACAAAATAAGGATAATGTATTGGCCAGAATGTTGGAGCATAAGGAAGCTATAATATCCCATCTAAGTTGGGCTAGTTTATTCCTAGGATTCCATACCTTAGGACTTTATGTTCATAACGATGTTATGCTTGCTTTTGGTACTCCGGAAAAACAAATCTTGATCGAGCCTATATTTGCTCAGTGGATACAATCTGCTCATGGTAAAACCTTATATGGTTTTGATGTACTCTTATCCTCAGCGAATGATCCTGCATTCAATGCCGGTAAAAGCATATGGTTACCAGGTTGGTTGAATGCTATTAATGATAATAGCAATTCACTGTTCTTAACAATTGGTCCTGGAGACTTTTTGGTTCATCATGCTATTGCTCTAGGTTTGCATACAACTACACTAATTTTAGTGAAAGGTGCTTTAGATGCCCGCGGTTCTAAGCTAATGCCAGATAAGAAAGATTTTGGTTATAGTTTTCCTTGTGATGGTCCAGGGCGGGGAGGTACTTGCGATATCTCGGCCTGGGATGCTTTTTATTTGGCAGTATTCTGGATGTTGAATACCATTGGATGGGTTACTTTCTATTGGCATTGGAAGCATATCACATTATGGCAGGGTAATGTAGCTCAATTTAATGAGTCTTCCACTTATTTAATGGGGTGGTTAAGAGATTATCTCTGGTTAAACTCTTCACAACTTATTAATGGATACAATCCTTTTGGGATGAACAGTTTATCTGTCTGGGCGTGGATGTTCTTATTCGGACATCTTGTTTGGGCTACTGGATTCATGTTTCTTATTTCCTGGCGTGGATATTGGCAGGAACTCATTGAAACTCTCGCATGGGCTCATGAACGCACACCATTGGCTAATTTAATTCGATGGAGAGATAAGCCAGTAGCTCTTTCCATTGTTCAAGCACGATTGGTTGGATTAGCCCATTTTTCCGTAGGTTATATATTCACCTATGCAGCTTTTTTAATTGCCTCTACATCGGGCAAATTTGGTTAATTCTTTTTCATCAAATCGAGTAAGTATTAAGATTATGGATATATTGAATAATTTGATATATCTATAATTTCTCTGCATAGAAAGAAAGAGTAATCAACCACATATTTCTTCATCTTAAATCTGATCTCTATTTTTTATTCCTATATACTAACTGGCAGAAATTATGACAAGAAAATGTCTCATTCAGAGAGAGAAAAAGAAACAAAGATTGGAACAGAAATACAAATTAATTCGTCAATCCTTGAAGAGAGAGATAAGAGAAGTTTCATCATTGGATGAAAAATTGGAAATTCATAGAAAATTACAATCTTCACCGCGTAATAGTGCACCCACACGTCTTCATCGCCGTTGTTCTTCGACTGGAAGACCTAGAGCCAACTATAGAGACTTTGCGTTGTCCGGATATATATTGCGCGAGAGGGCTCACGCATGTTTGTTGCCCGGGATAACCAAATCGAGTTGGTAGGAGGAAAAAAAAATTTTTAGGGTTATGAAAACGTCTCTTGCCCTCTATATATAGAGGGAGGGAAGAGACGTTTTCAACGGTTGTTGGGTGTACACGTTGCATGTATTGTATAATACACAAAATAATGGGATAAATAGGATATCCCATTATAGCGCGGGGTAGAGCAGTTTGGTAGCTCGCAAGGCTCATAACCTTGAAGTCACGGGTTCAAATCCCGTCTCCGCTAGAACACAAGAAGAAGGGCATTCTCCGTGGAGAATGGAATGAGAAGTCTCAAAGAGATATGATCAACCCAAGAACTATTCCTTTGTGCTATTCCATTTTTTGATGGGCGGGTAGCGGGGATCGAACCCGCATCTTCTCCCTGGCAAAGAGAAATTTTACCATTAAACCATACCCGCATTTGACTCGTTCTTGGTATCAATAGTATATAAACCTATTTATGCATAGGTTTATTTTATGCAATAATGGGGAAATAGCCCCCCCCCTTGAGCACTTTCATTTGGTTTCTTGGGACTTGTCTGAAATGCCCTTCCGAACTATAATGTCCTCCGGGGAGGGGAGGAGAGTTTCAACCCAAAAGATCTTAGAAGATATCTAAGATATAAAAGAATTAAGGATACCTACTAAAAGTACTAATCCAATCCATAATGATACACCTGAAAATAAAAAATTTTTGCTACTTGACCAACCATTAGTAGAGGCAAGTGTGACAGGTACACCAATCACTAGCAGAATTGAAATTGCAATTAATGCAAACACAGACGATTGGAAAGCAATAGTCATGGTTGTAATCTTAAAAGTTTCCAACAGATTCAATAAACTATACCATCCGATCCCTATCCGGTCAAATTGTAATCAAATGCACTACGGGTTCTATTCGATCATAAATTCCTCGATCTTAAAAACTACTTTTTTTATCAATCTTATTTTATTTGAGTGGTAGGGAAAAGATAAAAAATTTCGTTTCATTTTGAAATTGTGAAAATGTCATTACAACATACATAAATATAACTGTGAATATGTACGCAGAGAGATGCACCTCTGCATATTTGATAGAATATGCATCTATGCGTATGCCATATGCATACATGGATATATGCATGTCTAATTATGACATTAGGCATATAGCCTTCGGATATTATATGAAGGAGCAAAAACTAAGTTGTCTTCACCCGGGAGAGATGGCCGAGTGGTTGATGGCTCCGGTCTTGAAAACCGGTATAGTTTCAAAAACTATCGAGGGTTCGAATCCCTCTCTCTCCTTTTGTTCGTTGAACAATTTGACTCATCAATCCAGTATCAAAAAAAGGCTGGCTATCTATCTATATATTGATATAGATAGATAGCTCGAGTATAGCCAAGCTACAAGGATTCAGTTAGTTGGAAGGAAAATAGCTGAAATATATCCCGCCTGCCAACATTGACAATCAAATTCAATTGGTTTGATTTTAATATGGACAAGTTTTATCACTTGTTTAATTAAGTGGGGTCATGGAAAGAACAGGTTCAAAATCACGATCAATTCCTTTCTCAAATCCCGCTGCAGCTGCACGAGCCCTTCCTGCATGCCACAAATGACCTACGAAGAAAAAAAATCCCAAAACAAAATGGGAGGTGGATAACCAACTTCGGGGAGAGACATAATTTACCGCATTAATTTCGGTGGCTACGCCACCCACGGAATTCAAAGAACCTAAGGGAGCGTGAGTCATATATTCTGCCGAACGTCGTTCTTGCCAGGGCTGTATGTCCTTTTTCAATTTACTCAAGTCCAACCCATTAGGGCCCCTTAGGGGTTCCAACCAAGGGGCACGGAGATCCCAAAAGCGCATTGTTTCTCCTCCAAAGATAATTTCTCCAGTAGGAGAACGCATAAGATATTTACCTAAACCAGTAGGTCCCTGGGCAGATCCCACACTAGCTCCAAGCCGTTGATCTCTTACTAGAAAAGTAAATGCTTGAGCCTGAGAGGCCTCTGGGCCAGTAGGCCCATAGAATTCACTAGGATAAGCTGTATTGTTGAACCAAACGAAACAACAAGCAATGAAACCAAACACAGCGAGAGCGCCTAGGCTATAGGACAAGTAAGCTTCTCCGGACCATACAAACGCGCGGCGAGCCCATGCAAAAGGTTTTGTTAAGATATGCCATATACCGCCGAAGATACAAATCGAACCTAACCATACATGTCCCCCGATTATATCTTCTAGATTGTCTACGCTAACGATCCATCCCTCTCCCCCAAAAGGGGACTTAAGTAAATAACCAAATATAACACTTGGGTTAAGTGTTATGTTTGTAATTCTTCTTACATCTCCACCGCCGGGAGCCCAGGTATCATATACACCACCGAAATACAAAGCCTTGAGCACTAGGAGGAAAGCGCCAACACCTAGCAAGATTAGGTGAATACCCAAAATTGTGGTCATTTTGTTCCTATCTTTCCATACATAACCAAAGAATGGAAAAGATTCTTCCAAAGTTTCGGGTCCGACGAGTGCATGATAAATACCACCAAAACCTAAAACTGCGGAAGAAATTAAGTGAAGTACTCCAGATACAAAGTAGGGGAAAGTGTCCACAATTTCCCCACCAGGGCCGACTCCCCATCCTAGAGTAGCTAGATGGGGAAGTAAAATCAATCCTTGTTCATACATAGGCTTTTCCGGTACAAAATGAGCCACTTCAAATAGGTTCATTGCTCCGGCCCAGAATACAATTAATCCGGCATGAGCAACATGAGCCCCAAGTAATTTACCCGACAAATTGATAAGCCGCGCATTACCAGCCCACCAAGCAAAACCAGTGCTTTCTTGGTCACGACCAGCTAAAGCTAGGGTTCCATTAAAGAGCGTTTCCACGGGGTAGAACCTCCTCGGGGAATATAAGGTTTTCATGAGGCTGATCCTGAGCTGCCATCCAAGCACGAATACCTTCGTTCAAGAGAATATTTTTTGTGTAGAAAGTCTCAAATTCAGGATCTTCTGCTGCACGGATCTCCTGGGAAACAAAATCATAGGCACGTAAGTTTAGAGCTAGACCAACTACGCCAATGGCACTCATCCATAAACCGGTCACTGGCACAAATAACATGAAGAAATGTAACCAACGTTTATTGGAAAAAGCAACCCCAAATATTTGGGACCAGAACCGGTTAGCAGTTACCATTGAATAAGTCTCTTCAGCTTGAGTTGGGTTAAAAGCACGGAATGTATTTGCACCATCACCGTCTTCAAATAAAGTATTTTCTACGGTGGCACCGTGAATAGCACATAGAAGAGCAGCACCCAATACTCCGGCAACTCCCATCATATGAAAAGGATTCAAGGTCCAATTATGAAAGCCTTGAAAAAAGAGGATGAAGCGGAAAATAGCGGCTACACCGAAACTAGGCGCGAAGAACCAACCAGACTGGCCTAAGGGATAGATCAGGAATACAGAAACAAAAACAGCAATCGGGGCAGAGAACGCAATTGCATTATAAGGTCTCAATTGTACAGATCGAGCGAGTTCAAATTGGCGTAACATGAAGCCTATTAGACCAAAAGCACCATGAAGAGCAACAAAGGTCCATAGGCCACCTAATTGGCACCAACGAGTAAAATCTCCTTGTGCTTCGGGACCCCATAATAGCAGCAAAGAATGCGCTAAACTATTAGCTGGAGTAGAAACTGCAGCAGTCAAAAAATTACAACCTTCCAAATAGGAACTGGCCAATCCGTGAGTATACCATGAAGTCACAAAGGTTGTACCCGTAAACCATCCACCTAGGGCAAAATAGGCACAAGGAAAAAGCAATAGACCGGACCAACCCACAAAAACAAAACGGTCTCTGCGTAGCCAGTCATCCATAGTATCAAATAAAGTTTTTTCTTCTTTGGAAGACTTTCCAAGGGCTATAGTCATAATAATCCTCCTATTTAGCTATTTCGACCATTTCTGAGCACCCTATCTAATAGTAGAATCAAAAGGTATACGAAGGTTCGCCCATCTACGAATTCTTCATCCATGATCCCTTTCAACAAAATGGGCCCAAAGATTCCTTGTTGGTATAGAGATTCCTGAACTGGACCAATCCAATATTGGTAAATGCAGGATAACCCGAAGTTTTGATATTCAGTTTTTGAATGATCTTCAAATCACTTGAAGAATGCAATAACGGAAACGGAACAACTTGCGGGGGGGGGGCAGGTGAGCTTTTTGCGTCTTCCCAGCTCTTCAACAGATTCTATTCACAATATTCATTCGATTCAATATTTTTGATTCATTCTTAGTTCTCCTTCTAGATTGACGAAATTAATACGAATCTTTATATCAATCTCATAGATAAATCTCTATGTTCATTTTTTAACACTACATTTTTGATGTGAGCGAATAGGAACAAGAAGGAGTAGATATTTTTTTAACTCATGGAGTTAAATAAAATAACTCCATTCGTTCTTCTACTTCTATATGAAGGAGAAAGCAGAGCATTCAGTCCACAAACAAATATTGGGTTCTTCCATCAAAAATTAAGAGAATTCCGATGGAATTTAAGATTCGCTTTCAAAATGCCCCTCAAATTTCAATATCAGAATAGCTCATATATTCATAACTCAATAGGTCAGGTTCACTTACTTCTTCCTCTTCTTTACTTCTTTTTATCTGGAAGAAGTAGGATACAGAAAATGTAGAATGCTTTGGTAGTATGGCATTAGGCTTCCATAATATATGCCTCAAAAATGAGGAAGATGAAGAAAACTATGCCTAATCCTAAACCATTGCTCATCCTATAGCAGCAATAGGAAGAATAAAGTTTTTATTGCTATAGATAGTAATAAGCCCTTATTCATATTAGATGTTTTATTCTATCATAACAAACATTAACCCTAATACCCATTATAGGGGGTGGTCATTGTCTTGGTATTCTGCTTTAATCTCGCCTGTCCATTGAAAAAAGAAAGGCTTACTTGTAAGAACCTTTAAAGGAGCCCTTTATCGGGCTTGAACCGATGACTTACGCCTTACCATGGCGTTACTCTACCACTGAGTTAAAAGGGCTTGTGCTCATTTCATTTCATTATGAATTAATTAGTCTACTATATATCTAGTATATATGAGTATACCAAAATGGATCCACGGATAAATCAATTTGCATATGGGTAGATATCGATCTACTTAATTGTTCCAGGGCCAATCATGTTTTAATCGTATCAATTAGTTATAATTAAACCTATTAGAATAATAAATTGATGGAGCTATTCCTATTTAATCCGGTCATAAAAAGGTGACATCTGTACCCTACAATTCTCAGGGAGGAACTATACGCTCCATTACTTCTCAACCTATGGGAAGGGTAATCTTATTAAGATTTTTAACGGGATTACCCTTATCCTACCCGTCTGTCTATCACTCAGATCTACGCACGAGATTTTTTACATCAGAGAGAGATTGATATTTCCAATATTGATTATTCGGAAATAACCAGTTTTTAGAAGTTGTGCCCTATTCTGATCTGTTCTATGTGGGCCATTATTGGATCAGGACCCTTTTGATCGATTTTTTAACAGATCTAATCTCGAGTAAATAACTTTGAAGAAAAGGCCCTAGGTTAAGAAGGAACAAATATAACTCCCTTGTTCCTCCAAAACCAATTGAAATTCCGTAATATGGCTAATCAAAGGGATCCTTATTAATATAAACGCAATATCGGGGCATTTCCTTTTCCCTTACATCATTGTTCAACCTTTTGATTCAATGGGACGTATAGATATATTTGTACCAATGCGCAAACGATGCTGTGATCATTATAAATCGATATCTATAAACAACTTCCAATTTGGGTGAACTTTTTATTTCTTAAAAAAGAAATTGATGAACAATAGAATAAGAGGAATGTTAAATCACTAACATACATAAGATTAGTTCTTTCTTGCTTCTACTGTTGACAATTTCATAGAGATTTGAATATAATTATGATAGGCGGGCCCCTATCGTCTAGTGGCCCAGGACATCTCTCTTTCAAGGAGGCAACGGGGATTCGACTTCCCCTAGGGGTATTATGCTATAAAGTCTTTAGCCTACCATACAAAATGAGTATCCTAAAGACTTTGAATTTATGGTTCCTGGGTCGATGCCCGAGTGGTTCATGGGGACGGACTGTAAATTCGTTGTGCAATATGCCGACGCTGGTTCAAATCCAGCTCGACCCAATATAAACATGGTCCCTCCATAATAGATTTATGTAAGTCTCTGGCATCGATGAAAGAAAGGGTAGTTCGTTTTTGAACTACCGATGTATCTGTGTTATGCATGTGTATGCATAGACATAATGGAACGAAGTGATACTGAAATGAAGACATCCAATGTTTTATTGATCCGGCAGTAACATAATGTATTACTGTGGATTAGTTAGCAGGCGATCTATTGGGATTGTAGTTCAATTGGTTAGAGTACCGCCCTGTCAAGACGGAAGTTGCGGGTTCGAGCCCCGCCAGTCCCGGTCGAATTGAATAAGTTTACCCTTTTTTCTTATGCTCCTCCCCAGATAAATTGGAACTTTTCCTTTTCTTTATGTTGGTGAGAGCTACGTAAAAAGGGTGCATCAGGATAAATGAATTTTAACGCGGGAGAATTCCTGTTCTGTCTGTCGTTTGTTTTTAGGGCTAATGACGGCTATTAGCCGATACATATTCTTGCTATATACTATTGTCGTGTCTAAGTATAACTCAAGGTAGCAACATGTGATTCTTTAAATAGAACCCATTTCATGCTAGACCGTCCCCGATGTGCTTTTATTGCATCCGCGTGTTTATTGGGGTGTCTATTCAGGCCTTGTTCGTCTCTTGTACCACTGTGGTAAATTCACCAACCTCTATAGGTTATTTTAGTTAAGTATTGATAACTGCAATTTGCCCCCCATATTTGCGATTGTGAACTTGTTCGCAGATCCTATCACAATAAAGATGATAAATTATATGGTTTTTGTGAATCTACCCGATCAGTAGGATCGATTCCTTCAATATGTATTATGAGAGTACTTAATGTATGTAAGTTTTTATTATGGATTGGTCTTATCAAAATAAGGAATAAATCAGTGGATATAATCCATCAGAGAAATCTTCATCATACTTTTGTGTCCTTCAAATCGGCACAGATGAATCATAATCTTTATGATGATTCAATTTTTGACCATATCTATAAAATGAGTTTTGCCCAATAAGATTTTTATTACCTTAAAATGTTTATCTTAAGGCATTGGAACCATATGGGCGGGACAATGGGCGGAACTGCTAGATCCAGTATGAATAAAGGATAATAGCATGTTATACTATTTCACTTCTATTGAAGAATCAATGAAATTTGTTAGTATATTCCGTTAATCTAATTGATCCTATTGATTGAACCTCATCCTTTAAGGATTCAATCCATTTTGGGATCTCAAAAAATCTATGAGATCAAATCTCGAGTTATTGTAAAACGAAGGGAAAATCAATCATGGAAGTAAATATTCTTGCATTTCTTGCTGTTGCATTGTTCATTTCAGTCCCTACTGCTTTTCTAATCATTATTTACGTAAAAACGATCAGTGGAAGCAATTAACTTGTATTACAGCGCTTTTTGATCACTAAAGCATCCATAGAAATGCTATGGATCATGAGGCGGAAAAAAGTGATAAAGGTCCCGGGTAGAGATTAATGTGTATAAGTACTTACTACTTATACACATTAATCTCTAGAGAGCAATAAATCATTGCTTGAATAACAAATGTAGGATTAGGCCTAATAAGAAATCAAGGCTAGTAGCTTTTTTTATTTATGTATTCCATAACTGTTGTGTAAACAGAACAGAGGTGTAGGTTATGAATATGTTGTTAACATGTTTATAACAGTCTTTTTTACAGATCCACTAATAGTACATAGTGGATATGAAACTGTAAATTACATAAGAAAAAATAGTTTCTATGGGGTAGAAAGGCTATATGACTAAGACGGATCAATGCAAGCAATGTGCACGTTTCAGTTTCTCCAGGCTAGAAAGGATTTACATTGAATCGGATCAATTTTCAATTATCCGATGAAAACATATGAAAACGTACACTATTTTGTTTTGATTCCTACTATTCCAGCTTCCTATATATAAGTTCTATATATAACTAATATTTTTACGATAACTCTTATCGTAAAAATATTATTCCTCGTTGGAGTCGAATAGAACTATGGACTCATCCTAGGGAAGAGAAGAACTAGTTGAATGAGTGAGGAAGAATGTAAGAGTAAAATCCAAGAAAGATTAAGGTAAATCTCTCTCTGCATATCCGCAAAGGATAAGCTTCATAAATACAAGAATATATTATTTTAGCTATATGACCGAGGATTCAGTATTACGTACAAGATCTTTATGAAACTGGAAATATTATCATTCCAGAATGATTTGAAACGAGGCAATTGCTTAGAAAATGAACCATATATATATATATATATATATCTATTATAATCCACTTCTACCCCATACTACGAGTGAAAGCGAAAATGTAAAAACTACCATTAGAGCAGCCCAAGCGATATCGACTATATCCATACCAATGCCTCAATTTGCAAAAATAATAATATGATAATCATTAATTACTGATGATAAGAGAACTAATCAGGATAGTGCAAAGTGTAAATCATCCACCTTCCCATTTAAAACTGACTAGTAAATATTAGATATTTAGCATTCCATTTGTTTATTAGAACTAGTTACTATAGAAATTGTCTATAGTATCGCACATCCACGACAAAAAGAAACAACATTCTATAGGTTCTATTGGGTAATATGGGGCAGCACAAGTTATCCGCAAAAATGATGGAATGGAATTCCCAATTTTTTTGCTTTTATTCTGCTCTGTTTACTGTTCACTCTAACATAGGAAGGGGGCACTCGGATTTGAATCCAAGGTAGAATATTTTGAGTCCCCTGACCACTAGGCTTTGTCGTATAGGGAATTGGCAGTCCCCCTATCAATAATGCGTGTCGTATGGGGTCGGATAGAGGGTTTACAGTATCCCGATTTTAAACTTTCTCATGTTGCCAACCTAATACCAATAGGGGCAAATATTCAATATAGAATAAAGAATAGGCGACACCCAGATTCGAACTGGGGATGGGAGATTTGCAGTCTCCTGCCTTACCGCTTGGCCATGTCACCAACCATAGATCCGCATTTCTTTCTCGATTAAAGGATAATAGGAAATCCTTGCTTGAGTCAACTAGAAAAGAAATAAAAAGTCTCAAGGGACCTTTTCCTTTTCTTATCATTTTAGAATGATCTATCTGGATATGGGTGGAATTCCACGGGATATAGTGAACGAAATATACATCTCAATTTCTGTCAGATTGATTCATATGGATCAATAAGAAATAAATAACGAAATAAACTTCTGAATTTATGGACGATAAACTTCCAATGCGCTTAGATGGAAATAAGGCACCATTTACAATCCCCGAATTTGGTAAAATACAGTTTGAGGGATTTTGTCGTTTCTTGGATCAAGGCTTAATAGAAGAACTACACAAATTTCCAAAAATTGAGAGTTCGGATAAAAGACTAGAATTTAGTCTTTCTGGGAATAGATATGAATTAGAAAAACCTACCATTAAAGAGAGAGATGCTGTCTACAAATCCCGTACATATTACTCTAGATTATGCGTACCAGCAAAGGTTATTCAAAGAACTTGTCAAGATATACATGAACAAGATGTATTTCTTGGAAAAATCCCTTTAATGAGTTCCAAAGGATTTTTTGTAGTAAATGGAAATTATAGAGTCGTGGTCAATCAAATATTAAGAAGTCCCGGTATTTATTACCGTTCAAAAAGAAAAAATAATGAACTTATTTATACTGGTACGATAATCTCAGATTGGGGAGGAAGATCAAGATTAGAGATCGATGAAACAGGAAGGTTATGGGTTTTTGTAAGAAAAAAACAAAAAATATCTATTCTACTTCTATTATTGGCTATGGGTCTTGATCTCCAAGATATTCTCTACAATGCTCCCCTGCTCAATAAATACATTCGTTCTGGGGGACCTGAACGTAAGGCATATCGGGAGTTAGAAGCTATGAGAAGGGAAGATGCCCTTTTGGAGTTTTATAAAAAACTCTCCGGTCCCGATGAAGTAGAGGACAGCGACGATGAAGAAGAAACGAATGACGATTTCGTATTTTCCGAGTCTGAATGTAAAGAATTACAAGAGAAGTTTTTCTCACAAAAGTGTGAATTAGGAAAGATCGGTAGGCGAAATCTAAACAAAAAACTGAATCTTAATATCCCCGAGACCGAGATCTTTTTATTACCACAAGATCTATTGGCTGCTGTTGATTATCTTATTAGAGTTCGATTTGGAGGGGGAACGTTGGATGATATAGATCATATTCAGAATAAACGTATACGTTCTGTGGCAGATTTATTACAAATTGAATTTGAATTTGCCCTTCTGCTTTTAGAACAAACAGTGAAAACAACTCTGATGATAAGGCGTTCATCAACTGAACCAACTCCTAATGACTTAGTAAAGTCAAGACCATTAACAAAAACTTTTCAAGAATTTTTTGGTTTACACCCCTTATCGCAGTTTTTGGATCAAACTAATCCATTGGCCGAAATAGTTCATAGCCGAAAATTGAGTCATTTAGGCCCTGGGGGGTTAACACCTCGAACTGCTACTTTCCGGATCCGGGATATTCATCCTAGTCATTATGGACGTATTTGTCCAATTGCGACGTCCGAAGGAAAGAACGCTGGACTTGTCGCATCGTTATCTATTTACGCAACGCTGGGTCCTTATGACTCTTTACAGACTCCATACTATAATATATCTGAGAGATCAAAAGAAGAAATGGTTTATCTATTACCTGGAGAAGATGAAAGCTATCGGATAGCTACGGGTGATCATTTGGCGTTAAATCATGGTATTCAAGAGGAACAGGTTACTCCAGCTTTTTATCAACAAGAATTTTTAGTTCTTGCATGGGAGCAAATCGATTTCAGGAATATTTATCCGAACCAATACTTTTCCGTTGGAGTTTGCCTTGTTCCTTTTCTTGAACATAATGACGCAAATCGTGCTTTAATGGGTTCCAATATGCAGCGTCAAGCAGTTGCATCATTTCAACCTGAAAAATGCATTGTCGGAACTGGCTTGGAAGGTCAAGCAGCTCTAGATTCAGGAAGTGTAGCTATAGCCACACAAAAAGGAAGCATCAAGTATATTGATGCTGGAAGCATCACTTCATACGGTTATCGAAACACTAGAAAAAAAATAAAAAGAACAGAATTGGCCCTATATCAACGTTCTAATAGCAATACTTGTATACATCAAAAACCTCGGATTCGTCAAGGGCAATGTGTAAAGAAAGGACAAATTCTGGCGGACGGCGCGGCTACAGTAGGGGGGGAGCTCTGTTTGGGAAAAAACATCTTAGTGGCTTATATGCCATGGGAGGGCTTCAATTTTGAAGACGCAGTGGTTATTAGTGAACGTCTGGTATATGAAGATATTTATACTTCTTTCCAGATCGTAAGATATGAAATTGGAATATATATGAAGAGCGAGGGCCCCGAGATAATCACTAGGGAAATACCTCGTTTAGATGCTCATTCACTCCGTCATTTGGACAAAAACGGCCTTGTAAAGCTAGGATCTTGGATAGAACCAGGTGATGTTTTAGTTGGTAAATTGACGCCTCAAACAGCTAAGGAATCCTTATATACTCCAGAAGAAAGATTATTACACGCCATATTCGGTATTGAGCTCTCTAATGCAAGAGAAAATTGTCTTAAAGTACCAGTAGGTGTAAGAGGTCGAGTTATCGATGTGAGATGGATCCGTAAAAAAGATCACTATGGCGATTCTATAAAAGAAATCCATGTATATATCTTACAAAAACGTAAGATAAAAGTGGGTGATAAAGTAGCTGGAAGGCACGGTAATAAAGGTATTATTTCCATAGTTTTGCCCAGACAAGACATGCCATATTTGCAAAATGGAACACCAGTGGATATGATATTAAATCCATTAGGGGTGCCCTCACGAATGAATGTAGGGCAGATCTTTGAATGTTTGCTGGGTTTAGCAGGGAAACTGATGAACAAACATTATAGAATAGCCACTTTTGACGAAAGGTACGAGCAAGAGGCTTCAAGAAAACTAGTGTTTTCTGAACTTTATAAAGCTAGTGAGCGAACAACTAATCCATGGGTATTTGAACCTGATCATCCTGGAAAACATAGATTAATTGATGGAAGAACAGGAGAGGTTTTTGAACAACCTGTTACAATAGGAATAGCTTATATGTCAAAATTATGCCATCAAGTGGATGACAAAATCCATGCACGTTCTAGTGGACCTTATGCACGGGTTACGCAACAACCTCTTAAAGGAAGATCCAGACGAGGAGGGCAACGAGTAGGAGAAATGGAAGTTTGGGCTCTAGAAGGGTCTGGTGTTGCTTATAACTTACACGAGATGGGTACTCTTAAATCTGACCATATTGACAGTCGTAAAAGAATACTTGGCGCCATTCTTACTGGAGAACCAATACCTAAACCAGAACCAGACACTACTCCCGAATCTTTCCGATTGCTTATTCGGGAATTACGATCTTTAGCTCTAGACTTGAACCATGCTATTATATCCACAAAAGATTTTCAGATAGATAGGAAGCAAATTTAATCAAAATTGAGAAAAATCTTTGTTTTCTGATTCTATAGTTTATACTATTCCACTTTCCGTTTACTATGAATCAAATTCCTTTATTATTTTTTAATAATGTATATGATTAACCAAAATAAACATCGCCAACTTCAAATTGGCTTAGCTTCGCCCGAACAGATTCGTGCTTGGTCTGAAAGAATTTTACCTAATGGGGAAAGAGTCGGAGAGGTTACTAACCCTTATGCTTTTGATATTGAAACTAATAAACCAGAAAGAGATGGATTGTTCCGTGAAAGAATTTTTGGACCTAAAAAAACTGGAGTTTGTGCTTGTGGGAAGCCTAAAGTGATTGAGAATGAGGAAGGCTCACAATTTTGTAAACATTGTGGAGTTGAACTTGTAGATTCTCGAATTCGAAGATATCGAATGGGATACATTAAACTGGCATGCCCAGTGGTTCATATCTGGTATTTTAAACGACGTCCCAGTTATATCGCGAATCTATTAGATCTAACTCGTAAAGATTTAGAAGGCCTAGTATATTGCGATTCTTGTATTACTAGGGCTATAGCTAACAAACCAACTTTATTGCGAGTTGGAAGTGGTCCGTTCCAATATCAGGATCAATACTGGACTGATATGATTCATAAGTATATCACCTGGCGGGACCTTAGGAAATTTTTAGAGAGAGAAATAACCACTGGGGGAAATGCTATAAGAGAAAAACTAGCTGGTCTGGATCTGCAAATTATTCTAGATCGTTCATCTATGGAATGGGTTACATTGGACGCCATTTTGAAAACCCAAAATGTTTTTGACGGGTTTCCTGAAGACGGGGTTTCTGAAGACGGGTTTCCTGAAGACGGGGTTCCTGAAGAGGAGGAGAGCCTAGAATTACTTATAGAAAAAGAAATAGACGAAGAAATAGATGAAGAAATAGATGAAGAAATAGATGAAGAAATAGAAAGAGAATGGGAACAGTGGGAAAAGAAGAATCTTGAGCAGGAGGTTCCTGAAGAAGAGGAGAACCTAGAATTGCTTATAGAAAAAGAAATAGATGAAGAAATAGATGAAGAAATAGATGAAGAAATAGATGAAGAAATAGATGAAGAAATAGAAAGAGAATGGGAACAGTGGGAAAAGAAGAATCTTGAGCAGGAGGTTCCTGAAGAAGAGGAGAGCCTAGAATTGCTTATAGACAAAATATGGGAAAAAGAGGGGACTGAAGAGAAAGATCTTTTTGAGGAAGATCTTCTTTATGAAGAAGAGGTCCCGGATTGGGAAGAGTATATGATTCGAAGAAGAAAGGATTTTTTGGTTAGACGCATGAAATTAACTAAACACTTTATTCAAACAAATATAAAACCAGAATGGATGGTTTTATGCCTATTACCAGTTCTTCCTCCCGAACCGAGGCCCATGTTTCAATTAGATGAGGGTGATATTATTACATCGGATATAAATGAGCTCTATCGAAAACTCATCCTTCGAAATCGTACTCTTACCAAATTCCTGGCAAAATTATTTACGCCACTGCCAGACTCTGTTAATGGCCAAAAAAGATTGATCCAAGAAGCTGTAGATGCACTTCTCGATAACGGCATCGGTGGACAACCAGTAACAGATAGACATGATAGGCCTTATAAATCGTTCTCAGATTTGATCCAAGGCAAGGAAGGGAGATTTCGTGAAAATTTACTTGGAAAACGAGTCGATTATTCAGGTCGTTCTGTGATTGTGGTAGGTCCTTTTCTCTCATTGTATCAATGTGGATTACCCCTCGAAATAGCAGTAGAGCTTTTTCAAGCATTTTTAATTCGTAGTCTAATTGAACGACATATTGCTCCCAACCTAAGAGCTGCTAAAAGTCTGATTCGAGATAGGGCGCCCGTTATATGGAGCGTACTTAAAGAGGTTTTGCGAGGATATCCCCTATTGTTAAATCGAGCGCCTACCTTACACAGATTGGGAATACAAGCGTTTCAGCCTATTCTAATAGAAGGGCGTGCTATTCGTTTACATCCATTGGTTTGTGCAGGATTTAACGCGGACTTTGACGGGGATCAGATGGCTGTCCACGTACCTCTGTCTCTGGAAGCTCAAGCGGAAGCTCGTTTACTTATGTTTTCTCACATAAATCTCTTGTCTCCTGCTACTGGAGATTCTCTTTGTGTACCAACTCAAGATATGCTTCTCGGACTTTATAGATCTACCCTTGAAAATAATCAAGGCATTTATGAAAATAAATACCATCCATATAACTCAAAGAATAAGATCATTTCACCTTCGTTTTCCAGTTATGAGGATGCGCTCGGGGCTTATCAACATAAACGAATTGACTTAGATAGCCCTTTATGGCTCCGGTGGGGGAGGGCCCCAGATCTGGGGACAGGTATCCCTATTATTAACTCAGTCAACCGGGAAGCTCCTATCGAGGTTCAATATGAACCTTTGGGCACCTTCTACGAAATATATGAAGATTTTCAAATAAGAAAAGGTAGAGTGGGAGAAATTATTAATAGATACATTCGAACAACTGTTGGGCGCACTCGTTTGAATCGAGAAATAGAAGAAGCCATGAAAGGCTTGTGGGCTTATGTCAGCCGAGAAATGTCGTTATAAGTTATCAGAATATCATATTGTTAGTTTTATGATCCTTTCATTCATGCAAAGATAGAGATCGAGGAAGCCTTCCGTTCCGGCTTGAACCCATTGCTGAATCTTACTCCAAAAAAAATGGGAGGTTTTTTCTTATGACAACCCCTTTGTTCGAAGTGCCCTTTTATAATAAAGTGATGGATAAAACTGCCATGAAACAGCTTATTAGAAGATTCATAAATCATTTTGGAATGACATATACATCACATATATTGGACCAACTTAAGACTTTAGGTTTCCAACAAGCTACTGATGCAGCTATTTCACTAGGAATTGATGATCTTTTAACAGCACCATCGAAAGGATGGCTTGTCCAAGATGCAGAGCAACAGGATTTTGTTTCGGAAAAAGATCATTATTACGGAAATGTACATGCAGTGGAAAAACTACGTCAATTGATCGAGATATGGCATGCTACAAGTGAATATTTGAGACAAGAAATGAATCCAAATTTTAGGAGAACTGACCCTTTTAATCCTGTACATATGATGTCCTTCTCAGGATCCAGAGGAAGTACATCTCAGGTTCACCAATTAGTAGGTATGAGAGGATTAGTGTCAGATCCTCAAGGTAAAATAATTGATTTACCCATTCAAAGAAATTTTCGCGAAGGACTCTCTTTAACAGAATATATTATTTCCTGTTATGGCGCTCGTAAAGGAGTTGTGGATACTGCCGTGCGAACAGCAGATGCTGGATACCTGACGCGTAGACTTGTAGAAGTAGTTCAACACATCGTTGTACGCAGAGCGGATTGTGGCACTATCCAAGGTAGTTTTGTAAGTCTCAGTCGAGGTCGAGAAAGGATAAAAAATCAAATTGTTCTACAAACACAAACACTGATTGGCCGTGTGTTAGCAGACGATGTATATATGAATGGAAGATGCATTGCCACACGTAATCAGGGTATTGGGACTAGACTTGCCGACCAATTACGGAATCTCCAAGCACAACCAATATATATACGAACCCCTTTTACTTGTAAGGGTATATCCTGGATTTGCCAATTATGTTATGGTCGGAGTACCACTCACGATAACTTAATTGAATTAGGAGAAGCAGTTGGTATTATTGCGGGTCAATCAATTGGGGAACCAGGAACCCAACTAACACTAAGGACTTTTCATACCGGTGGGGTATTTACAGGTGATATTACGGAACAAGTACGAGCCCCTTTCAACGGAAAAATTCAATTTAATGAAAATTTTCTTTTTCCTACACGTACGCGTCATGGGCATCCTGCTTATATATGTTACAATAACTTTATCGTTACTCTTGTTGATGGTCACGATAAAGTACAAAAATTGACCATTCCATCACAAAGTTTGCTTTTGGTTCAAAATGATCAATATGTGGAATCGGAACAGGTTATTGCCGAGGTTCGTGCTAGAACCTCTCCTTTCAAAGAAAAAGTTCAGAAACATATATATTCTGACCTAAAGGGAGAAATGCATTGGAGTACCCATGTGTGTCATGCCCACAGAAATTATAGTAATGTTCATTTCATACTCAAGGCAACTCATTTCTGGGTATTATCAGGAGGTATGTATGGATCTGTTGTAGTACCTTTCTCATTTCATAAAGATCAAGATCAAGTGAATGTTCAACTTCTTTTTGACAAACATCAATCACTTCCAAATTGTTCGGTGGACCAAGTGATCCACAAATCAGTTGACTCAAACTGCTCCGAGGAAGAAAAAAAAGAACAAATCTTAAGTTATCCCCAAACAGATCGAATCATATCTCCTAAACATTGGGACTCTATCTATCCCAGCATTCTTTCTGAGAATTCTGGAGTGGCGGTGAAAAAGAAAACGACCAGAGTAAAACGAGAAAAGGAAACAAATCGATTCATCGTCCCGTTGCGGTGTGATAAAGAATGGGGAAAGCGAACAATCTCTTATCCTGATTTCATTCTTAGAATACCCAGAAAAGGCATTCTACAGAGAAATAAAATTTTTGCTGCATTGAATAACCCTCAATACAGAATTGACAGTTCAGAAGGTTCCAAATATGGGGTGACCCTCGGGGGTAATTCAATTGGGGAAAATTCCAATTCTTTTGGAAATAAAATAAACAGGGCTTATGCTTCTCTTATTTCAGTAAGAACAAATAAGAAGGTTATCAATATGCTTCGAATTAGCTTGAAGCAATACCCCCTTTTTGATAGGGCAGAAAGATACAATACAACAAGTTCCGATGTTATGTTTCATAACAGCTTAGATCACACTAATTCTTTTTGTTCTGATAATAAAAGTAAATTACTGAATAAAAATCGAGGCACTATTCACTCATTACCCAATCAGAAGAAAAAGGAGAAATCCTTTATGGTTTTGTCGCCGTCTGACTATTTACAAATCGTTCTATTCAAGGAAAAAAAATGTTCCAGTACGGTAAACAAATCAATTCGAGAGGATCCGATTATACAAATCATTGAATCATTGGGTCTCTTGGGTCATTTACATATTATTGCTAACCGTTTTTCATACTCCCATTTCATAACTTATAATAAAGTTTTACTAAAGAAACATTCAATCTCTGAGAACTACTCGAAAACTTTCGTACCTAAATGCTATTTTATGGATGAAAATACGGGAATTTATAAATTCGATCCATGCAGGAACATCATTTCCGATTTCTTTAATTCTGATTGGTGCTCCCCCTTATCCAATTCTCCCGAAGAAACATTTCCAGTAGTTAGCCTTGGACAATTGATTTGTGAAAGTGAATATATATCCGAAAATGAACCATTTACCAAATCTGGTCAAATTATAGCCATTCATGAGGAATCTTTAGTAATAAGATTGGCTAAACCCTATTTGGGTACTGGAGGAGCAACTGTTCATAGTCATTATGGGGAAATTATTTACGAAGGGGATACATTGATCACTTTGTTATATGAAAGATTAACAACCGATGATATAATTCAAGGTCTTCCTAAAATTGAACAATTGTCAGAAGCCCGTTCGACTAATTCAATATCAAAAAATATAAAAAAAAATGTTCAAAATTGGAACAGAGACATGCCAAAAATCCTTGGAAGACTTTGGGGGTCATTCATCAGTGCTAGGATAACTATGGAGCAAACTCAGATTCAGTTAGTCAATCAGATTCAAAGGGTTTACCGATCCCAAGGAGTACAAATTTCTGATAAGCATATAGAGATTATTGTACGCCAAATGACATCAAAAGTTTTAATTGATGAAAATTCGGAAAATCAAAATTTTGAATATGTAATGGGTAATATTTTTTTACCCGGGGAACTCATTGGATTATCACGAGCACAACGAATGAATCGTGCCCTAGAGGAGGCAATACACTATCGAATCATGTTATTGGGAATAACAAAGGCATCTTTGAATACTCAAAGTTTTCTATCAGAAGCAAGTTTTCAGGAAACTGCTCGGGTCTTAGCTAAAGCTGCTCTTCAAGGTCGTATTGATTGGGTGAAAGGCTTGAAGGAAAATGTTATTCTCGGGGGGGTGATACCTGTGGGTACTGGATTCAACCCTTTAAGGAGGAGACAGATCAAAATTGATCCGAGAACGGGAAATCGCAAGTTATTTAGCAATAAAGTGAAAGATATTTTATCTCATCATAAAAAAATATCTGCTTTTCCCATTGAGAACATGCACTATTATCACGAAACAATGGAGACAACTATTAAACAAAAAAAGTAGTTTTTATAAATGGATGAATTTATTGTTAGATCTATCCTATAATAAGGATATCGAATAAAATAGATCGCTCGTACCACGTATGATATGGGCACGCAATCTTTGAGATGTAATTGATTCCGTTGGAATTAATAGTTAGATATTCCAGTTCATGGTATTTCGTTATTTCGAAAAATGGAAATCAAGAAGAGAAAAGGGAATGATGAAACATTCTTGGAACATAAAATTGGGAAGGATGATGAAAGCAGGAGTTCATCTCGGTCATAAAACTAGAAAATGGAATCCTAAAATGGCACCTTACATTTTTACAGAGCGCAGAAAGCTTCATATTATAAATCTGACTCAAACTGCTCGTTTTTTATCAGAAGCCTGTGATTTGGTGTTTGATGCAGCAGGTAAAGGAAAACAATTTCTGCTAGTTGGTACAAAAAATCCAGCAGCTGCTGCTACTAAATCAGCCGCTTTAAGAGCTCGCTGTCATTATGTTAACCAAAAATGGCTCGGTGGTATGTTAACTAATTGGTCCACTACAAAAATGAAACTTCGAAGGTTGAAATATTTGAAGAAAAAGCAAAATACAGGGGGATTCCGTCGATTTACGAAGAAAGAAGCAGCAAGGCTCAAGAGACAATTGGACCAATTGCAGAAATATTTAGGCGGGCTTAGATACATGACAAGGTTGCCCGATATTGTCATAATTGTTGATCAGAAAAAGCAATACAAAGCTATCAAGGAATGTAGAACTTTGGGTATTCCAACAATTTGCTTAGTGGATACAGATTGTGATCCAGATGTTGTGGATATTCCAATTCCAGCCAATGATGATTCTATAACTTCAATTCGATTGATCCTCAGAGAATTAACTTCAGCAATTTGTGAAGGTAGGTTACTATAACTATGTGAAAGGGAAAAAGGAAACAGAAAAACGGGAGGCCTAGATCTGAGTTGTCTACTCTTCCAAGATATTGTAAGATTAAATTGATTGGGTGAACCACTATTTTAAAATTGAAGAGAATAGATTAAAATAACCATAAATATTTTTCTTGCAATCAAGAAATCTTCTTGAGTAAATAACCATTCCGTTATACAATTTTGTGGCCAAAATCTCTGATTAGGGTTAAATAATGAAGGAATCGGTCATTCCACCAAAAGAAATTCTTTTTGATTGAAGTTTCTTTTTGTTTCGCAAAGGGTTATATGTATATTATACAATCTTCTACTATTAGCACATTGAATAATATCTCCCGCATATCCAGCGTGGAGGTAGGCCAACATTTATATTGGCAAATAGGCAGTTTTCAAGTTCATGCGCAGGTACTTATTACCTCCTGGGTTGTCATTGCTGTCCTATTGAGTTCAGCTACCATAGCCGTTAGAGATCTACAAACCATTCCGACCGGTGGTCAGAATTTTGTTGAATATGTTCTCGAATTTATTAGAGACTTGACTAAAACTCAGATTGGCGAAGAAGAATATGGTTCTTGGGTTCCTTTTATAGGAACTATGTTCTTATTTATCTTTGTTTCTAACTGGTCAGGCGCTCTTCTCCCTTGGGGAATAATCAAATTACCTCATGGAGAGTTAGCCGCGCCTACAAATGATATTAATACTACAGTTGCTTTAGCTTTACTCACATCAATAGCATATTTTTATGCAGGTCTTACAAAGAAGGGTTTAGGGTATTTTGGTAGATATATTCAACCGACTCCAATACTTTTACCAATTAATATATTAGAGGATTTTACAAAACCTTTATCACTTAGTTTTCGACTTTTTGGGAATATATTAGCTGACGAATTGGTAGTTGCCGTTCCTGTTTCTCTGGTACCTTTAGTAGTTCCTATACCTGTAATGTTATTAGGTATATTTACAAGCGGTATTCAAGCTCTGATCTTTGCAACTTTAGCCGCAGCTTATATAGGAGAATCCATGGAGGGTCATCATTAATCAATTGATTGCACATAATCTTTTTTAAGTATTGTTCAAATTCATAAATAATTTGATATGTATGGCACAAAAGGGATGTTCTTTCCGTTTAGATTATACCTGTACGAAATCAAGGATTCAATAATTCATCTAGTAATCTATTACTAGGATTATTTAGGATGAGCAAACTACTCATTCCGTCAATAAAATTACTAGATAGAATAGATTAGATTTATCTATTTGTATATTTATATCTCTCTATTCCACCAGAAAGGAACAGGTTCCCTAAGGGGAGGTGGTTGAGTCAAATATGTACCCGGGTGTAGAACAATGAATTTGTTCTAAATCTAGAATGTATTTCATGTGCATAGTTTGCGTTATGTAATATATGTATATGCATATATGACCCAAATATATTAATATATTAACTTATATAATACCTAGAAAAAAAAATGGGGTATTATGGTGATCCCCCATGTCTTAAATGAATCAAAATCTGCGTATATTCTTTAGATATTGCAAAGGAAAAGTATCTCTATAACAGTAGCGAGTTACCTTATTTGGTAATATTATCACCTCCAATATCATAATAAGATCTCGTTGGGTTTTAGTTGTTCAAAAAACAAAAAAAAAAAGGGTTCACTAATCGAATCATTGGTGAACAATCAAATCAATAGAAAAAATTGTTGTATTATCAAACATTTATCAACCTTAGTAAGAGGAGATTACCATGAATCCCTTGATTTCTGCTGCTTCCGTTATTGCTGCCGGATTATCCGTGGGCCTCGCTTCTATTGGACCTGGTATTGGCCAAGGCACTGCTGCGGGTCAAGCTGTTGAAGGTATTGCGAGACAACCAGAAGCAGAGGGTAAGATACGAGGTACGTTACTGCTAAGTTTAGCTTTTATGGAAGCTTTAACTATTTATGGGCTAGTTGTAGCTCTAGCACTTTTATTTGCAAATCCCTTTGTTTGATCTCAAAAACAGAGATTCGTACCCCTCATGATGATTAGTACCTTACTCTAATCATTTCCTTGTTCAGCCAATAGGGGGGACTGATCCAAATGATCAGCAAATGATGGGCTCTTTTGGTATACTTCACTTTTCCGATCAGAAAGACTCGTTACACTTAAACGACCGAATGTGCCAAAAAAGTTTTTTGTTTTAAAAAGCATCCTTACTTATAGACACGGACCCCCAGTCTGACTAAAGAATCAAAATCTATTTTTCTGGAACTCAAAAAATATGGTCAAGTCAGAGAAAAAACTTTGTTTGTAAAACTTCAATATCCTTATCTATGAGGGGAGAGCGTATGAAAAATGTAACTTATTCTTTGATTTCCCTGGTTTATTGGCCCTCCGCTGGGGGTTTAGAGTTAAATACCAATATTTTAGAAACAAATATAATAAATCTAAGCGTGGTGCTTGGTGTACTGATCTATTTTGGAAAGGGAGTGTGTGCGAGTTGTATATATTGAATAATATGGCTGGATCCAACCAGCTGCACTTTTCTATCTAAAAAGTGCATGATCTAAACGAATTACTTCTAACGGGAAATGAGTATGGAAGAACTATAGCATTTCGTGATTGATTGGGATATCACCTGTTGTATCAACCAATAAGAGGATACCATTAGAATGGTTAAAGCTGAATTGCTTGAAGTCCAAGCACAATTGGGTACTCTTTCCGCCGCTATGCCAGTATTAGATGGGTCCAAAGGCATAGTTGGAGATTGATCCGATATATAACATTCATATCACTGGAATGAATTGATCTATGGACTGAAAAAAATCCTAATCTCCCATCCAATTTTTTTGGTTTAAATGCTGACCCGACGACCTACACAGAAGCTAAATTATTCAAGAAAGAGTAAAGAGTAAACACGAATGGAAATAAAAAAGGGGAAAGAGGAAAAGGTAACGCAAAGAAGGAACACACACAAGAACAACTTTGTCGATAATCAAAAATCCCTTTTGGCGAAAGAGCCCTTCGGAGATTTCGGTCTTTGATAGATTGATCCTATTTTTACGTAATATGAAGAGAAAGGGCAGGCTTGGTGAAAAAAGGGATTTATACGTGCTCCCATAAAAAACCTGAGCAGGAAAGCCGAATGAATTGAAAGGTTCGTGTTCGGTTTGGGAAGAGATTAGAAAATGGTTCAATTTTTGAATTGATAATCTACTTTCATTAAGTAATATATTAGATAATCGTAAAGATATAATATTGACTACTATTCGGAATTCAGAAGAACTATGTGAATCAGCTACCAATCAGCTCGAACAAGCTCGGGTTCGTTTACGGGAAGTAGAGAAGAGAGCGGGGGAAATCCGGATAAACGGATACTCCCAAATAAAACGGGAAAAAGAGGACTTCATCAATGCTACTTCTACGAATTTGGAACAATTAGAGGATTCCAAGAATGAGACCATTCGCTTGGAACAACAAAGAGTAATTGAACAAGTCCAACAGCAAGTTTCTCGCCAAGCTGTCCAAAGAGCTCTGCGAACTCTGAATAGTCGTTTGAATAACGAGTTACATTTACGTACGATCGATCATCATATCGGCCTCCTTAGAGCGATGAAAAACATAACAGGTGAGCTTATATAATATATATATGCTCATTAATAGAAAGATAAGCTTATATATATAAGCTTTATATTATATATATGCGTATAGGTCTTATTTTTAAAAAGAGAATGAACTAGTCTTAATTTAATGGTAACTATTCGCCCCGATGAAATTAGTAATATGATACGGAAACAAATCGAGCAATATAATAACGAAGTCAAAGTCGTTAATATTGGCACTGTACTTCAAGTAGGAGATGGCATTGCTCGTATTCATGGTCTTGATAAAATAATGGCGGGGGAATTAGTCGAATTTGTAGATGGTACAATAGGGATTGCTCTAAATCTAGAATCAAATAATGTTGGAGCTGTATTAATGGGTGATGGCTTGATGATACAGGAAGGCAGTTCCGTGAAAGCAACAGGAAAAATTGCTCAGATACCAGTAAGTGAAGCTTATTTGGGTCGTGTTGTAAATGCGCTAGCCCAACCTATTGACGGTAAGGATAAAATTTCATCTTCCGAATTTCGATTGATCGAATCTCCCGCTCCAGGTATTATTTCGAGACGTTCTGTATATGAACCTCTTCAAACGGGGCTTATTGCTATTGATTCCATGATCCCTATAGGACGCGGTCAACGAGAATTAATTATTGGAGACAGGCAGACCGGCAAAACAGCAGTAGCTACAGATACGATTATCAATCAAAAGGGTCAAAATGTCATATGTGTTTATGTAGCTATTGGTCAAAAAGCTTCTTCCGTGGCTCAGGTAGTTAATACTTTCCGAGAATGTGGCGCAATGGAATATACAATTGTGGTAGCGGAAACTGCGGATTCTCCCGCTACGTTACAATATCTTGCTCCTTACACAGGAGCAGCTTTAGCCGAATACTTCATGTATAAAGAACAACATACATCAATAATTTATGATGATCTCTCCAAACAAGCACAAGCTTATCGACAAATGTCTCTTTTATTAAGAAGACCACCCGGCCGGGAAGCTTATCCGGGAGATGTTTTTTACTTGCATTCCCGTCTCTTGGAAAGGGCAGCTAAATTAAATTCTCAGTTAGGTGGGGGTAGTTTAACCGCTCTACCAATAGTAGAGACTCAAGCTGGAGATGTTTCAGCATACATTCCCACTAATGTAATTTCCATTACTGATGGACAAATCTTCTTATCGGCTGATCTATTCAATGCAGGAATAAAACCTGCTATTAATGTAGGCATTTCCGTATCCAGAGTAGGATCTGCGGCTCAAAGGAAAGCAATGAAAAAAGTAGCTGGAAAATTGAAATTGGAGTTAGCCCAACTTGCAGAATTAGAAGCCTTTGCACAATTTGCTTCTGATCTTGATAAAGCTACTCAAGATCAATTGGCAAGAGGCCAACGCTTACGCGAGTTGCTCAAACAATCTCAATCAGATCCTTTGACAGTGGAAGAACAAATAGCTATGATTTATACTGGAACAAATGGATATTTGGATGTATTAGAGATAACACAAGTTAGAAACTTTATTGGCGAGTTACGCAGCTATTTATTAAAATATAAACCCCAATTTGGGGAAATTATACGTTCTACTGGAACATTCACGGAACAAGCAGAAGCTCTTTTGAAAGAAGGTATTCAGGAAAATACCGAACTGTTTCTACTTCGAGAACAAAAAAAATGAATATTTCCCGATTGGATCAATTGTTTAAAACGGGAGGTTGAGTTTAAACCTCATTGAGCGCAAAAGATTTTTTAACAATTGCAATTGATACAAGAGTATTACGTCCAATAGGATTCGAACCTATACCTAAGGTTTAGAAGACCTCTGTCCTATCCATTAGACGATGGACGCTCTTTCTTTTCTCCACTATTCCCTGGGATTTTCGGGGACAACTCATCCTTTTATCTATCCAGGATGAGTTTTGGCGAAGAAAGAATAGAAGAAAAGTTCTATGGAAATCAAGATATTCCCATGAAATCTTGATTTCATGTAAGCAATATGAGCGGGTAGCGGGAATCGAACCCGCATCGTTAGCTTGGAAGGCTAGGGGTTATAGTCGGCGTGGATTAACGCCTCTAATCCAGAACCGAACATAAAAATTTCATTTCATTCGGCTCCTCCATGGGAGAGAGATATAAAGGGGTGTGAAGAAGGAGGAAGGGTATTCAAGCCTTCTCTCCTCTTTTTTACCCTCTCTTTTTCCTCCTTGATTTTCATTATCAATTCAATTTGGGTCCCATAACATCTATGTTAGTTTGTTTTGTTTTTTATCTCCTTTTTCCTGCCCGTTAAGGGCATATTAAATAATGCCTACTCACTTTATAGATGATCCTTTTAGAAAGATCAAATGAAAAAATTTTATTAATCTCCATAGTTGAATAATTAATCTTTCTAGTTACTTCGTTCCCTATTTCTATAGACTCCGATCCTACAGGAAAGACAAATTCCACCGAGCTCGAACGAAATGCCAGTGACCCAAGTAAACCAAAGTCACCGTTCTCTAGCTATTCGACTCCAACTTTTCTTTTTACAGAAGTTGAAGATTTAGTTACGATGAAAATAAAAAAAAAAATAAGAATAACTTCTTGTTATCCATGGATCTTTGATTGATATTTAATGGTTGGAAATATTAATCTAACCTTGAGAACATTCTGTTTCGCCATCTCGATGGAATTGAATGATGTGTTTCATTTTCTCATTCCAGATCGAAAATTACGAGAATTTATACAACTCCTTAAACCATGGTATTCATAGGAGAGGTTATGAACCTATATAGAAATATAGTTTCTATCATAGCATGAGTGCATGAAAGAAAGTTTACCTATGCAAATTCCTGACGGAACGAATCACACTTTTACCACTAAACTATACCCGCT